CAATTTGTTTTAGTTGGGTCAGGTAACCCTGAAGAAGGAGAATTACGCCCTCAACTACTGGATCGTTTTGGAATGCATGCCGAAATAAGAACTGTTAAGGACCCTGATTTAAGAGTAAGGATAGTAGAAGAAAGAACTTTGTTCGATCTAAACCCTTATGCTTGGGTAGATAAATATAAAGACCAACAAGATTTATTAAAACAAAAGATTGTTGATGCTCAAAATATTTTAGATACAGTCGAATTATCTTATGACTTTAGAGTAAACATATCAAAGGTATGTAGTGAACTTGATGTTGATGGATTAAGAGGAGATATAGTTACTAATCGAGCTGCTAAAGCATATGCTGCATTCCAAGGTAAGAAAGATGTCTTAATGGAAGATATTCAGAAAATTATTGTTTTATGCTTACGTCACCGTCTAAGAAAAGATCCTTTAGAATCAATTGATTCTGGTTATAAAGTTAAAAAAGTTTTTGAAGAAATTTTTGAGATTGTATAATAAATTCGTTAAAAGAAAGGTATCATTTAAAATTTGATACCTTTTTTTTTATATTAATTAACTATAGAGCTAAAAGAGTTCTAAAATCTTATGTTATAATAGTTAGTATAATAAAGCCGGGATAGCTCAGTTGGTAGAGCAGTGGATTGAAGATCCTCGTGTCACCAGTTCAAATCTGGTTTCTGGCAATTAAGTTTAATTGTGTTTGATAAACTTTTAATTTTAAAAGCTAATTATATTTATGGGTAAGGTTTATGATTGGTTTGAAGAAAGATTAGAAATTCAATCAATTGCTGATGATATTACTAGTAAGTATGTTCCTCCGCATGTTAATATTTTTTATTGTTTTGGTGGTATTGTTTTTACATGCTTCTTAGTTCAAGTTGCAACAGGGTTTGCTATGACATTCTATTATAGACCTAGTATTAGTGAAGCTTTTTCTTCGGTTGAATATATTATGACTGAAGTAAACTTTGGGTGGTTAATCCGATCTATTCATCGTTGGTCTGCAAGTATGATGGTACTTATGTTAATTTTACACGTTTTCCGAGTTTATTTAACTGGAGGATTTAAAAAGCCTCGTGAATTAACATGGGTTACAGGAGTAACTCTAGCGGTTACAACAGTGTCTTTTGGTGTGACAGGTTATTCATTACCATGGGACCAAGTAGGGTTTTGGGCGTGTAAAATTGTAACAGGAGTACCTGAGGCTGTTCCGATTATTGGACCTCCAATTGTTCAACTATTACGTGGAGGTGTTAGTGTAGGACAAAGTACTTTAACACGATTTTATAGTGCGCATACATTTGTTTTACCGTTGGTCGCAGCTGCGCTAATGATTACGCATTTTTTAATGATAAGAAAACAAGGTATTTCAGGACCATTATAAAAGAAAAATAGTATTAAAGGCGATTTATTAAAGAAATAAATTTTTAATACATAAAAAATATATTAAAATAATAGGAGATATTATGTCAATCTTAAAAAAACCGGATTTAACAGATCCTAAATTACGTGCTAAATTAGCAAAAGGAATGGGCCACAATTATTATGGTGAACCTGCTTGGCCGAATGATATTTTTTATATGTTTCCGATTTGTATCTTAGGAACTTTTGTATTAGTTATTGGTTTAGCTGTTATGGAACCCTCAGCATTGGGTGAGAAAGCTAACCCATTTGCTACTCCGTTAGAAATTTTACCTGAATGGTATTTTTTCCCAACGTTTAATTTATTACGTGTATTACCAAACAAATTATTAGGTGTTTTAGCTATGGCTGCTGTACCATTAGGCTTAATAACAGTACCTTTTATCGAAAATGTGAATAAATTCCAAAACCCATTTAGAAGACCAGTAGCTTCAACTGTTTTTTTAGTAGGAACATTTGTTGCTATATGGTTAGGAATAGGAGCTTGTTTACCAATCAGTAAAGCAATAACATTAGGTTTATTCTAAAAAAATAAATTTTAAGGCATAGAATTTATTTAAAATTTAATATTACGAGACTTTAAGCACTTAAAAGGTTTTTAAGTGTTTAAAGTCTAGTAATATTAAATTTTAAAAGTTTTTTTTACATCATCTATTGCACTTTTTAAAATAGTTTCAGCTTCACCAGTTAATTGTTTTGAAGAATTTACAATTTCCAGATATTCTGGTTTAGAATTTGTTATATACTCACGAAGACTTTTTATATAAGGTGCAATCTCACTAATTTCTAAATCATCTAAAAACCCATTTGTACCAATGTATATGATAGCAACTTGTTCAGCTACAGGAATTGGTGAATTTTGTGCTTGTTTTAAAATTTCTCTTAATCTTTGTCCTCGAGCTAGTTGAGCTTGCGTTGCTTTATCTAAATCTGAAGCAAATTGTGAGAATGCTTCAAGCTCATCAAATTGTGCTAATTCTAATTTTAGCTTTCCTGCTACCTGTTTCATAGCCTTTATTTGTGCTGCAGAACCTACTCGGGATACTGAAATACCAACATTAATTGCAGGACGTAACCCAGCATTAAATAGATCCCCGGATAAGAAGATTTGTCCATCAGTAATTGAAATTACATTAGTAGGTATATATGCAGAAACATCACCAGCTTGAGTTTCAATAATTGGTAATGCAGTCATACTACCACCACCAAGTACATCATTTAATTTTGCTGCGCGCTCTAATAAACGTGAATGTAAATAAAAAACATCCCCTGGGTAAGCTTCTCGGCCAGGTGGACGACGTAATAATAAAGACATTTGACGGTAAGCTGATGCTTGTTTTGATAAGTCATCGTATATTACTAAAGTATGCTTACCAGTATACATAAAGTATTCAGCAATTGCCGCACCTGTATATGGCGCAATATATTGTAATGTCGCAGGTTGGTCTGCATTTGCAGCAACAATTACAGTATAACCTAAGGCTTCTCGTTCTTGTAAATTAGTTACAGCTTGTGCAACAGAAGAGGCTTTTTGACCAATTGCAATATAAACACAAACAACATCTTGTCCTTTTTGGTTAATAATTGTGTCTAACGCAATAGAAGTTTTTCCAGTTTGTCTATCACCAATAATTAATTCACGTTGACCTCTACCAATTGGAATCATAGCATCAATAGCAGTAATACCAGTTTGTAATGGCTCACAAACAGATTTTCTACTAATAATACCAGGAGCCATTGATTCGATAAGACGCGTTTCTGTTGAAAATGCCTCACCTTTACCATCAATTGGTGTAGCTAACGGATCTAAAACTCGACCTAATAAACTATCACCTACAGGGATTTGAGCAATTCGACCTGTTGCTTTTACTGTACTTCCCTCTAAAATTTCTCGGCCATCACCCATAAGAACCGCACCAACGTTATCATTCTCTAGGTTTAATGCAATACCAATTGTACCTTCATCAAATTCTAGTAATTCACCAGCCATTACCTCATCTAACCCATAAACACGAGCAATACCATCCCCAACCTGTAGTACAGTTCCAATAATATCAATATTTAAATCGGTACTATAATCTTCAATCTGTTTTCTAATAATATTACTTATTTCATTAGGGTTTGTCATAAGATACTCAATTTTTTTTCTTCCTTGAATAAGAACTTTAAATTACAGAAAAAATAGAATAAAACAATTTTTTCTTTAGTTAAAAAAACCTAGAAAAATATCTTTATAGAAATCATTATTATTTAAGTTTTAACCTATTAAGTTTATTTCCATTTGTCTTGCCAAGCTCTCTAATTCACCACGTAAACTTAAATCAATGATTTTAGAATCAACTTTAATAATAAAGCCACCTAAAATTTCTTTATCCACGCGGAATGTTACATTGATTTTAGAATAGTAAACTTTAGAAGTTGTAAATTCAGGACCTAGTAATATTTTAAGTTTTTCTATTAATTGTGTTTTCTGTTCTTTGCTTAATGTAGAAGCAGAATAAACTTCAACAAATTTAAGACAAACAAAATCATAAGCTTTATTTAAAAAAGTTTGGGTAATGATTTGAAGAAAACCTATCCTTTTTTTATCTACTAGAAGCATTAAAAAATTTTTTGTTGTAGAACTTGTTTTTTTTGATAAGCACTTTTCTAAAACATTTTTTTTATCTTTATCTAGAATTAAAGGGTTAGCTAAATATTTTTCTAATACTGGAGTTAATTTTAATATTGTTAATAAATTCTCCATATCAAAAATAATTTGAAAGAAAACTTGAGTATCAGCATTCTCTTCTTTTAAATACAAATTTAAGCCTAATTGTAATAAAGCTTCTGAATACGGATTCGCTATTTTTGAACCAAACATTGTGTTAGCCATTTTTAGTCTCCTAATTGCATTATTTTACGATTTACAATAGCAGATTGTTCCACTTCCCCTAATTGTTTTTGAAGTTTAAAAATAACACGGTTTAATGCTTTTTTCGAAACTTCTTTAATAACATCATTGAAAATTTTATTCTCTCGGTTACGTAAAACTGCTATTGCTGTTGCAAACTTTTTAGAAAGATCTTCTTTTCCTTGATCCCATTTAAGCTTTAAAACATTCTGCTTTGTAACTTCCATTTGATGATTTATCTCTTTAATGATAATATCCATCTGTGCCCACTGTTTTTTAGCTTCAGTATAACGTTTGTTAGAATCTGCTAAACGAGTTTCAGCATTTTGTATATCATCTACAATTTTTTTTTTACGCGCTGTAAGATTTTCTGTTAAAAAGTTTTTTATCACAACAAAAAGGATTACTAGTAACAAGATTATATTTATAATATTTGTTTCAAATATATCCGTATTTAATGTTACTCCAAAATTTTCACTTGATGCAAAGTACTCTAGATAACTTTTCATTTTTTTATTAAGTAATTAATATTTGTAAATTTTCATAGGGCTATTTATCAAGAAAAGTATATTTAAGCAAGAAGCTTCGCCATAATTTGACTACTTAAAGAATCAATTTCATTATCGAAGCTTGTTAATATGTTATCTTTGTTATTTTCAAAATTTTCAGTTGTTTCAATTAAAAATTTATCAATAAAAAGTTGAGAAGACTTCATTTTTTCCTCTAAAATATCTTTATATAGTTTTTGATAAGTTAATAAATCTAATTTGGCTGCTTTACGAGCCTTAGATATTTTCGCTTCATATTTTACATTTAATTGGTTAGACTTTGTTAGTACACTTGTAGCTTCATCTAAACTTTTTTTAATATAAAGGTTTCGCTCATCAATAGTATCTAAAAGAGGTGTATATAAGATAAAATTTAAAATGAACATAAAAATTACAAATTGTAATGCTATAATTGGTAATGTACCATCAAAATCGAATAGTCCTCCAGTTTTTTCGGTTCCTATTATTAAAATGGAGTTATAGTTATAAAACATCGTTTAGTTTTAGTATTAAAAATAAAATTTTTGTGGGGAAAGGATAACTGATTGATAGTAATAGATAAGACCTTTTTCATATATAATTAATATATAATTATAAAGGTCTTAGATATTGTTTATTAACTAGTAAATGGGTTTGCAAATAATAAAGCTAAAGCTACAACTAGCCCATAAATTGTTAAAGCTTCCATGAAGGCGAAACTTAAAAGTAAAGTACCACGGATTTTATTTTCTGCTTCTGGTTGACGAGCAATACCTTCAACAGCTTGACCAGCAGCAGTACCTTGACCAATTCCAGGGCCAATCGCAGCTAAACCAACAGCAAGACCAGCAGCTATAACGGATGCAGCAGAAACAATTGAATCCATATAATTTATTTATGGGTTAGATAAGAAAAAATTAACAAATTTCTAATAGATTCTTTTGAATAGTAAAAATATTAATATAATACTTAATTAGAATTAATGTCCCTCAACAGCCTCAGCTATATATGCACCGGCTAGAGTTGAAAAAATTAAAGCTTGTACTGAACTAGCAAAAACCCCTAAAAGCATAACTGGTAAAGGCACAATTAAAGGAACTAATAAAGCTAAAACAGAAACAGTTAATTCGTCTGCTAAAACATTACCAAATAATCGAAAGCTTAATGAAAGAGGCTTTGTAAAATCCTCTAAAATATTAATTGGTAATAAAAGAGGTGTAGGTTCTATATATCTTTTAAAATACCCAAATCCTTTGGTACTTAAACCTGCATAAAAATACATAAATGATGTTAATAAAGATAATGCTACTGTTGTATTTATATCATTTGTTGGAGCTCCAAATTCACCTTCCGAAAGCTTTATTAACTTCCAGGGGATTATAGCACCGGCCCAGTTACAGCCAAAAATAAATAGAAATAAAGTACCAATAAAAGGTAACCATGGTCGATAAGCCGTTTCACCAAGTTGGTTTTGGGCGATATCTTTAATAAACTCAACAACTGACTCCATAAAATTTTGCCAACCATTAGGTACTATATTCTTATTTGAAGTTCCTAAAAATGAAAATAAAAGTGTTAATAAAATTACAAAAGAACTAACGATTAATACTTGGCCATGAAAAGTAATATCATTTAATTCCCAGTATAGATGTTTTCCAACTTCGATATCTGATAAAAAGATTAATGAGTTCAAATTAATAAAATTAGTACTTTCCAGAATATTCATATTTAATTTTAGTAAAGAGATAAATTATAACACCTCATGCAAAAATACGCATACAGATGAATGATATGGAACCAAAATTGAAATAATTATAGTTTAAAATACCTAAAAAAGAAAAATTTTAAATAGAAAACTTTTCTATCATGTAATGACTCTAGGGTTCTCACAGTTTCTCCAGTTTATAATCCTCTGAAATTTTTTTGGCTTTTTAATAATACGGTATAATACTAACTTCCTAGTGTATAACGGGTAAACCTTTTAATTTTAATATTTTCACCAAAAAGAGTGATTTTTTCCTTTATTAATTCGTCAATTGTAATATTTGAGTCTCTAATAAATGCTTGATCAAGTAAACTTAAATTTTTCAAGGTTTTTTCAATTCGCCCTAAAATAATTTTTTCTTTAATTTCCTCAGGTTTATTAATTAAGTCTTGTTTCGCTGATTCAATTTCTTTTTCTGCAAGGAAAAACTCTTTTGGTATTTCATTAGTGTTGACATAAAGAACATCAGGCGAGGCTGCAATTTGCATTGCAATATTTTGAACTAACTCTTGAAATTCTTTACGACGTGCAACAAAATCTGTTTCACAATTAACTTCAACTAAAACCCCAATTTTTCCACCAGCGTGTATATAACTATTAACAATACCTTCAATAGTTTTTCTATCTACTTTCTTATCTGCAGCAGCCAAACCTTTCTGACGTAAAGTCTTAACAGCTTCTTCAAAATCACCATTTGTTTCTTGGAGAGCTTTTTTACAATTCATCATACCAGCACCAGTTTTTTGTCGCAATTCTTTAACTAGTGCTGAACTAATTTCTAAAGTCATAATAGTATTTTATCCTAGTTTTTAATGTTGTGATTAACGTTTGACCTTTTTTTCTAAATTTTTAGAGAATTTTGTTGTCCTAAACAAATACTATCTGCTATATTTTTAATAATATATTTGATTGATCTAATCGAATCATCATTACCAGGGATTGGTATTGTCGCTAAATTTGGGTCACAATTTGTATCAAGAATCGAAATAATAGGAATATCTAAAGAAAGTGCTTCTTGAATAGCAATAATTTCACGTTTTTGGTCAATTATTACTAAAATATCAGGAATTTTTTTCATTCCTTTCACACCATTAAAATATTTTTTTAGTTTTTCTAATTCTTTTTTTAAATTTGAGGCTTCTTTTTTAGGTAAATTATTAAAAAAATTTAACTTTTCTTGCTCTTCTAATTGATTTAAACGATCAATTCGACCTTTTATAGTTACCCAGTTTGTTAGCATTCCACCTAACCAACGGTGATTTACATAAAATGCTCCACATTTTTGAGCTTCAATAGCAATCAAAGAAGATGCTTGTTTTTTTGTCCCAACAAATAAAAAAGTTTGATTTTTTGCTGATGCTTTTTTACTAAAATCACAAGCTCGTTTTAAAAATTCAGTTGTCTGGATTAAATCTAAAATGTGAATACCATTACGTTCTGCATATATATAGGGAAACATTTTTGGGTTCCATCGATGAGCTTTATGTCCAAAATGTACACCTGCATCTAAAAGTTGAGCCAATTCAATTTTAGCCATAGAAATAATAATCCTTTTTATTTTTAAATATTTTATACTTAACTCTTTTACCTATATTTAAAAAATTTTTCTTAAATTAAATGATAATTATTTTTGTGTTAATTTATATGGTAAATAGTATAGCAGACTTTTAATCTTTTAATTGTAACTGGAATAAAAAGCAACAGTTACTTAATTATTATACTTAAACTTTATTAATTTTTTTAATTTTGTTTGTTTCATTTTCAATTGTTTTTTTAAACTTAAATTATCTTTTTTTGTTATTGATTTTTCTGGTAGTAAAACTTTATTAAAAGTAATATCTTGATTAGCATAGAATCCTGTCCCTGCTGGTATTAATCGACCAGTAATCGCATTCTCCTTTAAGCCTCTAAGCCAATCGGTTTTTCCTTGAATAGCTGCCCGTGTTAAAACTCGTGTTGTTTCTTGGAAACTCGCTGCAGCTAAAAAACCATCGGTTTTTAAAGAAGATTTTGTAATCCCTAATAGAATAGGACGGAATCCTAATTTGTTACTATTTTTAATGCAAAGATTAATATATTGAGCTTGATCTAAATCTATAATATCACCAGGTAAGAAATTAGTTTTCCCGGGGTATTCTATATAAACTTTGTGAGTCATTTCTCTAACAATTAACTCTACATGTTTACCTGAAATTATAACCCCTTGTGAAATATATATGGCTTGGACAGATGTTAATAATAATGCTTGTAACTTTTTTAAGCTACGGTATGCTGATTCATAAATAGATAATGTTCCTAAAGAACAAAAATATCGGAAATATACATGAAGAAGAGTGTGGGGATTTAAGGGACCTTCAGTTAATGGCTGTCCTACACATATAGATTCATAAGTTTTAACTAATAATCTTTCAGACCGTGATGTTATATAATAATCATAACTTTTAGAGGGCACTGTACTAATTAAAATGAGATTAGAAGTATATTTGATCGATTTAACAAAACCTTGTCTAGTTGCAAGCAGAGCTTCAGTTTTAGGCTTACGAGCTTCTAAAATATTATCAATTTTTGGTAAACCTTGTACTATATCACCAGTTTTTAGTCGTTCGTATACTAATTGCCCAAAATTTTCTTGTCCTTTAATATAATCCCCAGGGATTTTTCGAATTAAAGCTCCTGTGGAGAAAAAGTAAGGTTGACCTAAATGTAAGGCAATTTTATTACCTTCGACTTGCTCCATTAAACCAGAATTTTTAATAAGTACATTATTATTGAAAAGTTTGTTTATTTTTAAAAATTGGTTTTGTTTATAATTATGAGTAAAACTATCTAAAAAAACCTCTTCATAATCAGATTTTGTTGTTAATAAAATATTAGACTTTATGTTATTCCGTTTTATTTTTACACTATAAACAAAATTATCAAATGGAAATATAGTATCAAACGAACCAATAACGGTATAAGGATCAATAAATTGTTTTTCCTCTACAAGTAAATTTAAAGATACATCCGTTTTTTTTATTTCTTTTGGAAGCACAGAATCAAAAAGAAAAGTTTGTGAATAAATTAGATTAACTTGGCCATAAGAATTTTTTTTTTGTGGTCCCTTATACTCAAAGATTAATTCTGTATCATTTGATTGAAGTGAATAATCAATTGTTAATGAAGAATCGACAAATTGTATTGGATAATCAATTTTGATTTGTTGACCAGATGCAACTTGTAGATTAAAATTTTCAACTAATAGATTAAGAGGAGCAAAACAATTTGATTCAAAAACTTTAACTGGACATTCATTCGTAAATTCATACCGAGTTATAGGGCGAATATATAAATAGGTCTCATTATTAATGTCTTCCAATTCTAGATAACTTAAAACTTTAACTTCAAATTTATCTAATATAAACTCTCCAGGATAATAAACCTGTTCATTAAAATCTTTAGTTAATTTTGGTTTTTTATCCAACAGATATCTCTGTCCTGGCTTAATACTAATGTATTTTATTCGTTTTTCAACTTCAAAATCGATAAAACCTTCTATATTAGTAAGATAGTTCGGAAAAATTTCTATATCTTTTTTTACATATTCTCCCTTTTTAAATTTGAAATCTTTTTTGTTTGAAGTTGTTTGAACTACAGCTTCTGGTATATAAAAAATTGTTGAGCCTGACTTTAATTTATTAGTGAAATTATTACCTGGCTCCTGACTAAATACGTTTGGCTTATAAAAATTTGAAATATAAAATTTTCCACCAGTTTTTGTTTTATATTTCTTATTATGTAAGAAACCCAAAGAAAATAAGCGATTTTTAAGTAGTTCTGGTTTTAATACTATCTCATGAGTATGTGATAAATAGACTTTGCACTTAGTGACTTCAATATTATTCCTTTCTATAAAGATCCGGAAATTATTTAACCCATAAGAGCAATTTTGGATACTTAGACTGTTTATTTCTTGGGTTAATTTGTTTCTAGATAAATGTATAAAACCACCGACAGTTGTAACCATTTTTGATTGTGCTATGGCTTGATTTTTATAAATTTTTTCTAATTTTCTTACTCTTAAATTAGTATTAAATGGAATGCTAAAAACTTGACCAGATAAAACCCAAAAAATATAATTTTTTTTACTTCGTTTACTAAAATTTTCATTGACTGGCATTTGTGGGAAGCCATCTTTTTCAAGAAATATTTCACCTGGTTCTTTTGCACAAATATATTTAATTTCTTTTTCAGCTAAATTTATTTCTTTTATTTTCGGGGCAGCTTCAAATAGTACTTGATTACGTTTAATGTAATTATTATTATTTACAAGAATTATTGTACGAGCCTCAACCCTTATTTTTACTATTTCATTAGCATAATTGATTATTGCTAACCAAGATTGGTTTTCACTTACTACAGCATCTTGTCCATAATTAGTACGATAAGGGCTAACTTTTAGCTCTGGTAAGAAATTTATATAACCAGAACATTGAGCACGCCCCTGGCGAATTAATTCACTTGTGAAAATCCCTCCTGTATGGAAAGTTCTCATAGTTAATTGTGTTCCAGGCTCACCAATAGATTGTGCTGCAATTAAGCCAACTGTTTCACCTAATTCTACTAAAGTACCTAGTGCTAAATTCCATCCATAGCACTGCTGACAAACTGCTCTTCTACATTTGCAGGTTAGTGGGGATCTAATCAATACTTTAATAATTTTGAATTTAATCAATTCATCAATAAGCCGTGACGTTATTTGTTGATTTCTTAAAGCAAGAATTTCTTTACTTCCTGGTTTAAAGATTGTAGAAGCTAGTACACGACCATTAAGAAGTTCTTTAAGTGATAAAAACCCCTTTTCATCTTTTTCTACATCTTCTTCTAAAAAAATACCTCGCTCAGTCTTACAATCTAATTCACTGATTATAATACTTTGAGCAACTTCAACAAGTCTTCGCGTTAAATAACCTGAATCCGCCGTTTTTATTGCCGTATCAACTAAACCTTTCCGAGCACCATAAGAAGAAATAATATAATCTGTAATTGATAAACCTTCTCGGAAATTGGCTCCGATAGCTCGATCAATAATTTTACCATTTGGATCTGACATTAAGCCCCTCATACCAACTAATTGTCGAACTTGTGCAATATTTCCACGTGCACCAGAGAAGGCCATAATATATACCGAATTTAAAGGATCATTCTTTTTAAAAAATTCTATTAATCGATCTTTTAATTCTTCACTAGTGCTATTCCAAATATAAATAATCCTCTGGAAGCGTTCTACTTCTGTAATTTCACCATTATTTGCTTGTGATTCTGCTAAAAAAACATCATTAGATGCAATCTCCATAATAGCAGTTTTAGCAGGTGATATTTTTAAATCTTCAATACTTATAGAAATCCCAGATTTTGTAGCGTATTCAAAACCTATTTCTTTTAATTGGTCGACAAAATATGCAGCTTTTCTTTGACCATAATTTTTAAATGCCCATTCAATAATTTTCTTTAACTCTTTTTTATTGATTATGTTATTAGAAAATATTTTTGATTGCTTTAACATTTTACTCTACCTCCTAGTTATTTAATATATCATTAATACACTGGTTAAAAATAATACGACCAGGTGTAGTTCGAATGTATTGGACTAATAATTGCCCATCCTTTGTCTGTTTACGTTGTAAATTATTATAAATATGAAGAGTCTGATTATTAGATAGAATAATCGTCTTTAAAAATTTTAATTCAGTATCTAAAGTAATATCCTTTGGACACCTAACCCAAATAGATGAGTGCAGTTGTAGTTGTTTTTGCTCATATGCTGAGATTACTTCATTAAAATTAGAAAAATAATTAGTTGAACCTTTTAAACCCATTCTATTTTGTGCAGTTAAGTAATAAAAACCTAAAACCATATCTTGTGATGGTTGAATGTTTGGCTCACCAGTAGAGGGAGACAAAAAATTATTCGGAGCTAAAAGACATAGTCTTGTTTCCAATTGCGATTCGAAAGATAGAGGGATATGCACTGCCATTTGATCACCATCAAAATCTGCATTAAAAGCTGGGCAAACAAGAGGATGTAACTGAATAGCTCGCCCTCTTACTAATACAGGATCAAACGCTTGTACTCCTAAACGATGAAGAGTAGGGGCACGATTTAAAATAATAGGGTGCTTTCTTAATATCTCCTCTGTTAGGTACCAAATAAAAGATTGATTACTATAAATAATTTTTTTAGCCTTTTTTATTGAATGAGATAAACCTTGGGAAAGTAATTTATAAATAATAAATGGTAAAAATAACTCAATTGCCATTTCATATGGTAACCCACATTGATTTAATTCTAATTGAGGGCCTACAATAATAACAGAACGGCCCGAGTAGTCCACCCGTTTACCTAATAAGTTTTGACGGAAGCGTCCCTGTTTACCCTCAATAATATCAGCTAATGATTTTAATGGGCGTTTATTTGCATCTAATACTTTTGAACCTCGTTTACCATTATCAATCAAAGTATCGACAGCTTCCTGAATCATTCGTTTTTCAGTTAAAATAACAACACTAGGTGCATGTACTGACAATAAACGTTTCAATCTTTTATTTCTAATAATAATTTTTCGGTAGAGTTCATTTAGATCTGAAGTCGCAAACCTTCCATTATCCAATTTTACCATTGGTCTAATCCCAGGCGGAAGAACAGGAAGAAAATGTAAGACCATCCATTCGGGTCTTGTATTAGTTGTTAAAAAATTTTCAAATATACGAATTCTTTTAATTGCATCCTCTACTGCTTTTGTAACATTAGAACAAAACATTATGTTACGGTTACTTGCAATCTCTGCTTTTAAATCAATTCGTTTTAACCTATCGTATAAGATTTCAGCACCTTGACGTTTTTTCCCATAAACAAAACCCTCACCTTCTGTATCATAAAAAAAATCATCATATTTTGAAACATCCTGATCTTGTTCAGGTTCTTTACCATTATAAACAACACCTTCGAGTTTAGTTATTGAAGAATCTAAAATGGTTGATAAAAAGCTAGGTGAACCTTTTAAGTACCAAATATGAAGAACTGGGGATAATAAATTAATATATCCCATTCGGTGTCGGCGTACTCGTGATTCTGTCAACTCTACACCACAAATTTCACAAATTAACGTCTCTGGTTCTTTGTGTTTATAACGGCCACAAGTACATTCCCAATTTTTGATAGGACCAAAAATTTTTTCACAAAACAACCCACCTTTTTCAGGTTTATGAGTTCGATAATTAATTGTTTCTGGTTCAGTCACTTCACCAACTATCTCTCCGTTAGGTAAAATTTTTTCAGCCCACTCTTTAATACGTTCGGGTGAAGCTAAATTAATTTTAACATACTCAAATTGCTGTTTTACGTTTTTCATAATTTTCTACAAATAAATATTTTTATAACTTTGAAATAAACTTAATCTTTAAAGTAATTTAGATTTTACAAGAGTTAACAGATTAACTTTATAAGATGCCATTTCTCCATTATCTAATTTACCAATTTTATGAGTCGTAATATCTAACCCTAAAGCATTTAATTCTCTTAGTAATACTTTAAAGGATTCAGGAACACCTGGTTCAGGTATCGGGTGACCTTTAATAATAGCGTTAAACACTTCATGTCTTCCGTTAATATCATCAGATTTTATGGTTAGCAATTCTTGCAAGGTATATGCGACCCCAAAAGCCTCTAAAGCCCAAACTTCCATTTCCCCAAATCTTTGTCCACCATGTTTTGATTTACCTCCTAATGGTTGTTGAGTTACTAAAGAATAAGAACCAGTTGAACGTGCATGCATTTTTTTATCCACTAAATGAATAAGCTTTAAAATATAAGGCTTTCCAACAAGAATAGGATTATCAAAAATTTCACCAGTCCTTCCATCGGTTAATAATATTTTACCAGGTGAAGACTTATTAAAAAGCCAAAATTTATTAGTTTTTTTAGCAGCTTTTTTTAAAGTTTTATTTATTAATATTCTTGAAGCATTAGGTCTGTACATTTCATCAAATGGGATTACTTTAAATCTACGATTTAAGTAGTCTCCAGCAAAACCTAGTAGACACTCAAAAATTTGACCTACATTCATTCGTGAAGGAACACCTAAAGGGTTTAAAATAACATCTACTACTGTACCATCAGGTAAAAATGGCATGTCATGTATTGGAATTATTTTTGAAATAACACCTTTATTACCATGTCTTCCCGAAATTTTATCACCAATTCGAATTTTTTTAATTTGCGCTATAGAGATACAAACCCATTCGTATACACCAGAAGCTAAATTATCTCCTTTTTCACGTGAAGCCGTTTGTATTTCAATAACCCGACCCGAAATACCATTTGGTACTCTTAAAGAAGTATCTTCGGGTTCTGGTGATTTTATATTGAATATTGCCCTTAATAATTTACTCTCTGGTAATTCTTCATCTTCTACTATAGGGGTAATTTTACCAACTAAAATATCACCAGCATTAACAAATGTTCCTTTTTTTATTATACCATTTGTATCTAAATTACATATAGCATCAACATCAATGTTCGGAATGGAGGTTGTTATTTCTTCTACACTTGCACTATCATCTACAAGCTGTAGTTCATATTTTTCTATATGAATTGAAGTAAAAAGATCTTCTTGAACTAATCTTTCACTAACTAAAATAGCATCTTCGTAATTATAACCTTCCCAAGGCATATAAGCAACCGTTAAATTTTGACCCAACGCAAGCTCTCCTCCATCAGTCCCCGGCCCATCAGCAATAATCTGCCCGGGTTTTACAATTTCACCAGTCCAAATTAATGGTTTTTGGTTAATTATAGTTTCTTGGTTTGAACGACGATATTTGTCTAAAAAATAAACTTTAGAACTTCCAATATTTTTATTATCAAGTATTATAATACGGTCTGCTGAAACGGAATCAACAATTCCATTTAACAAATTTATAATTACTACTTGTGAATCTGCTGCTATTTGATGTTCAATACCTGTACCAATTATAGGTTTTTTTGGATATAATAAAGGAACAGCTTGTCTTTGCATGTTTGAGCCCATTAAGGCACGGTTAGCATCATCGTGCTCTAAAAATGGTATTAAAGAAGCCCCTATTGCTATAATTTGTATAGGAGAAACCGCTATAAAATCAACACTAACAGAATCAACAATTATAAATTCATTATAAAAACGTACAGGAACTGAAGTAGTTTTGAAAAATTCATCTTTTGTTAATAAAACATCCCCAGATGCAACCTTATAAATAGTTTCTTGTTCCGCAGTTAAATAAATTGGACCTAATTCTCTTAATACTTTTCCCTTATAAACACGGAAAAAAGGAGTTGTTATGAAACCATAATTATTGATTTTCGCATGTGTTGCCAACGATGCAATTAAACCAGCTTTTTGTCCCTCAGGGGTTTCAATTGGGCACAAACGTCCATATTGTGTTGGGTGGATATCCCTTGCTGCAAAACTAACATGTTCACTATTTAAACCTCCAGGGCCTAACGAACTAATCCGACGTTTATGTGTCAGTTGCGCTAGAGCATTTATTTCATCAAAATATTGTGATAAAGGACTTAAGCCAAAAAATTCTCTTATAACAGAAGTTAAAACTTTTGCATTCACTAAATCATTCGGCATCAAAGTTTCTTCTAGGGGTATGTCTTCCTCAAAATTTTGGTTAGCTTTAATTTTTATATCCTTAAACTTTTTATCCAGACTACCCCTTTTTACTTTTTTAACTCTGAACATCTCAGGTGTTAATTTTTCATCGGTAGTGATTTTTTTCCTTAGTCTGTTAAGAGCTACACGTACTTGTAATTGTAAAAGTTCACCTATAGAACGTACTCTTCTGTTTTCTAAGTTATCTATATCATCAAGCTTTTCATTATAAGAACTAATATGAATCAGTTTATCAATAGATTTTAGAATATCTATTGAGGTTAAAACCCTTATATTTAATGGTAAACTGATACCTAGTTTCTTATTAAGTTTGATACGACCTACTTCACCAAGATCATATAAATTTTTATTTAAAAGACGTTCAGTTATAAGTTCGCGTATTCGAAAAACTGACATTAACATACTTTTATTATAACTTCCAAAAGTAGCCTTATGAAACATTTTGTCATAAATAACTGAATTTAATGATTTAACACTTTTTCTTAAAAACTCATAGTTTTGAATTGTTTGATAAATTTCATGCTCTTCCAACGAAAAGCCAACTAGAAACCAATTTATAGGGATTTTGTATTGCTTATCAAATTTAACCCAAATTAAATTGTATTCCAATTCAAAAGTTAACCAAGAACCATGTTTCGAAATAATTGTTCCTTCATAAAAAACTTTTTTCTCTTTTTGAATACGTTTATAATAGATACCAGGGCTTCTAATAATTTGACTAACAATTACTCTTTCGCAACCGTTAAATATAAAAGTACCTTTCTCAGTCATAAGAGGTATTTCCCCAAAAAATACTCTCTCCTTTGGTGAAAAGTCTTCTGATTGTACCGAACCGTTTTTCACTGTTTCGTTCTTTTTCAGTGACATTAGAACATAAACTCTTAAGTTATAATTACCCTTTTTCTTTAGAGCATTTAAAATAGCAAAACTAGGATAATAAATTTTATATTCTTGCCCATAAATTATTAATTCAATACCGCTTCTTTTATTTACTATTGAAGGGCAATTGGTTAACTCTTCAGGTAATCCTTCTGTTAAAAACCAACAAAAACTTATCCGTTGGACTTCTGATAAATCTGGGAGAATTATCGGGAACTTTTGCTTTCTATTCTCTAAAATATCTTTCATAATATATCTAAGTTATATATATCTATATATTTTTTTATATCTAAACGGGGTATTGAAAACAAATTAAAATATTAGTTTGATGTAGGGAAGGTTTTTTTAAATAAATTTGTTTTTTTTCTAATAGCTGTATTCTTATGAATAATATTTTTTTTAACTGCCTTATCAATTTGACTAACAACCGATGAAAAAGAAGCTCTAAGCAAAGCCTTATAATTAGACTTATCTTCTCCTACCTGAGATGCTTGTTCAGTAGAAGCTTTAAGAAGGTTTAAATGGTTTTTTTCATGGGTTTTTATAAGAGATTTATACGAATTGTTTTGAATACGATTTCTTTTATTGATTTTTATACGTTTTTTCGACGATTTATTATTTGCCATATTTTGTTATCCTTAATAAAAATAATATAATAATGTATAACATTATTATATACTAATATATTATTTTTAAGCAAGTTGTATAGAAAAACAGCTATTTCGCTGTTAGAGTTCTTAGAAATATTAAATTAAAGGAGAGAGTCGGATTCGAACCCACGGAACGCGTAAACGTTCATCTGATTTCAAATCAGACGCAATCGACCATCTCTGCCATCTCTCCTATTGATTATGATAATAATTTTATTACATAGAGCATATATAATTATGCTCTATTTTAGATATAAGTTTTTACCTATTTACACTTACAAGTTTATAAGAGAAGTAACTAATTCGTCAAGTTAAACTAAGATGTATTAAATATCTAGAATAACTTGACGAATGAAAAATGATTAATAACTTTGCTATGATTATATTTCTTATTTCCATTTTATAGAAGCTGGGTTAGGGTTTTTTCCGATAGAGAAATCTCTTTTCCCGACTGGAGTTCTACCTTCATTTGATGTTTCCGGGAAAACACCATCTTTTGGATGTAGAAATTGTATTTCTCCACCTGGGAAAATTCTATAAATTTTGTAATCCTTTATCTTTAGTTTTCGTAATTGAGTGCCTAAAGCAAGGCATTGTTCTTTACGAGCAAGGTATAAAAGATTTTGACCTAAAAGCATTAATGCTGTACCAGCAGTTGGCATTTCAAATAGTTGTTCCTTAGTAGAGTTCCAAGTAATTACGTATTTTTCTTCATACTCTGCTGAACGTAACCAACCACCAGTACTACCACCAAAAACAGGCATATATTTACTAGGATAAAGGGACATAGTTATATGAATCTAAAATTAAATCTGAAAATTTAATAAGTTTATATAAATTCTAGCGGAGGCCGGATTTGAACCTGCGACTTTCGGGTTATGAGCCCAACGAGCTACCAAACTGCTCCACTCCGCAAAACGCACACTTAACTCTGGTATTTAGAGCTAATAAGGTATTATTATTCGGGACGGCAGGATTTGAACCTGCGGCACCCTGCTCCCAAAGCAGATACGCTACCAAACTGCGCTACGTCCCGTAATTGATTGATATACCCTTACAGTATATCAATACTAGGTTATTTATGTCAAGAAGATTATATAAATAAAAATTTAAGCAGCAGCTTCTTTAGCTGCGTACATAATTTCTAATGTTATAGTTTCCATTTTTTGCTCTTGAGCAAACTTTTCGGTGTTTCGTTTAATCTTACCTCTAATAAACCCTGGGATTTTTGTTAATTCCGCCTGTGATTCTAAATTCCATTTTATTTCGGAATCTTGCGAAGTTACAGACAACCCTGCACTTAAAACTTCTTTTGTGTCATGACCACCAAAAATTTCTAATAAATGATCTTCCATACCTAATGTGAAAGAATTATATATTAAATCTGCAATTTGATTTGCCCCTTCATAACCAAGAAATGGTCTATAACTTAAAGGGAAATTTTGAATATGAACCGGTGCTGATATAACACCACATGGGATATTTAGACGTTTAGCAACATGTCTTTCCATTTGAGTACCAAAAATCACTGCCGGTTCAACTTTAGCTATTAAATCACCAATTAAATTATGATCATCTGTTATAACAATTTCGTCACATAAATCACCTACCTCTTTTTCAAACCAAGACTTATCATACTTACAGTAAGTTCCCGCCCAAACAACATTAATACCCATTTCCTTTGTTAAAATTTTAGTCATCGCTGCTGCATGCGTAGAATCACCAAATACTATTGCTTTTTTCCCTGTTAAGTTTTGGCAATCTATAGATCTAGAAAACCAAGCTGATTGAGAAACAAAACGAGTTTGTATATCAATATATTTTTCAAAGTTAACATCTGCTTTATTATCATTTAAGATATATTGGATTTTTCTAATGCAATTCGCTGTTTCAACTACTCCCATAGGAGTAGTATCAATAAAAGGCATATCGAATTCATCTTTTAAATATTCTGCTGTCAGTAGACCAATCTCTCTATAAGGAACTATATTAAACCAAGCTTTAGGTAAGTTTTTTAATTCTTGTACCGAAGCCCCTTCTGGTATAATACTATTAATTTTTATATTTAAATCTGACATCAGGCGTTTTAATTCAGCAATATCATGTTGATTATGAAAAGCCAAATTGAAGGAACCGATAATATTCACTGAAGGCTCTATTGTTTTAGTTGTGTCTAATTGTTTAGTTTTTTGTGCCTTTTTTATATAAAATTGTACAATTTGCTCTAAAGTACGATCCGCAGCTTGCATTTCATTTACTCTATAATGATTAACATCCGCTAATAAAACATCAGCCTGTGTTTCAATTGAAGCACGATTAACAAAATTTTGTAAATCTTCTTGTAAAATACTGGAAGTACATGTAGGAGTTAATACAACTAAATCTGGTTTTTCTTCCTTATCTTTTCTACTAATATTGTTAACAACTTTTTCTTGTGATCCTCTTGCTAAAACATGTCTGTCAACAACACTTGCTGTTACAGCAGTAAAATCACGTTTTCTTTCTAGCATTGATCGCATAACATTGAAATAATCGTCACCTAAAGGAGCATGCATAATAGCGTGGACATTTTTAAAGGAACTTGCAATCCTAAGAGTACCAATATGAGCAGGACCTGCGTACATCCAATAAGCTAATTTCATAAGATATTATATTAATTTAAATAAATATTTTAGAGTGTTCAATAGAAACACCCTCTAGGGAAAAGAGGATTATAATACATTTTTTCAAATAAAGAACACCTTTTTAAAATATACATAATATAAAGTTAAAATACCGAAGTCTTTTTCTAAATAATAAAATGTATTTTTAAAAATTTGTTCGTACATGCAAACTATAATATCATAGACTGTTAGGGTCGATGCCCGAGTGGTTAAAGGGGGCGGATTGTAAATCCGCTGGTTTTCCTACGTTGGTTCAAATCCAACTCGGCCTATTAAAAATATTGATCTTACTGCCTAAATAATAACCTGCTAAAGTTATTTTTTAGGTTTTTTTGGTGCTTGATCTTTTCTAGTCCTATCCCACCAAATAAAATCGGGACCATCTCGACCTAAGTGTACTTCAATTGCTTCACGCATAAAGGTATTACCTTCATACTTACCAAAAAGAGCTCTTAAAAAACAAGGTATAAATATAACAACCCAAGCAAGAAAAGCTAATAATGCCGCTTCTGACTTATCTGCTGGGTTTTTAACAAATACATTTGTAAAGTTAATAAATAGTTCATGGAAAATCCCTTGAAAGGAGATAATTATTATACCATACATAATATTGAACCTAACAAATCTATCCTCTGGTATTTTATAACGTACTAGAACACCATACCCTACCAACAGATAAATAAAAGATAAGAATGGTACTTTTTGTATAATATTAACTGATTCTGCTATATAATTTGGTAAAAAAATCCTTACAAGAAAAGGATGAGTTTCAGCAATTAAAGGCATATGTGTATTTACTACATCTAAATAAGGTACATAGTAGGCTAAAACGGAAAGAACTCTTTGACAAACTAAGCCATTAAAGGCTAAAAACCATTTTCTAGGCTTATTAAAATTAAATTTTTGTTCTAGTACAAAACCTAGTACCAAAAATAGAATAAAAATAAAGATTTCAAACCAATAGAGACCGAAAAACAATTCTAGTACATTTCCTCTAAGATGATCAAACATCTTTTAGACCTCACTATTTTAATATGCTATAACTTAAAAAATCGATAAAACACAGAATTATATTTTACCTTGCATTTAATAATACAGGCATTTTGTATAAATGTCCAGTTACAATTTATTAGTTAAAAAAAAGATTGTTTAAATTTTAAAAACTCAAGGTTAAATTTAACTTTTGCACGATTTGTTTTACCACCAGCGATAACTTTTGTCGGGAAATACAATAACCAAAATTCTGAAAATGAAATATAACTAATTAAACTACTTACCATTAAAAATAAAAAACCAAAATAAATTAATTTAATACCAGGATCAGACTTAATCTGAATACCTGTAGAAGAAATTATATCAGTAAAATTAAACCTGATTAAATCGGTATCATAAATAGTATCACCTATATTAATGGTCTTTATAAATTTTCCATCATTATCGTATAGGCTAATTTGCCCGCGATGATCTTTAATAAGTATAATAAAATTTTTTTTATCTCGTTTTATATTAGGTAACGAGCTAATCCAAATTTTTTGGTTCGAACTATTAATTTTGGATATAGGTAGCTGAAGGCTTATAATAGAATTATCATTCTTAATATAATTTAATCTTAGCCCTAATATTCCCCAATCAGTTTGGTATATTATTAAATCACTTAATAATAATGGGTTATTTACAGAAATAGTTTTTCTTTGAGTTTCCCCACCACTACCGTTTAATACTGAAACATCTGTATAAAATTGTTTAATTGAACCAGTAGAAGTATACGTTGACCAAAAGTCATTAATACGGAACGTTTTTTGAGGTACTGAAGAAAAAAAACCATTTTTTATAACATTTTGGATATGAAACACTTCAGTTTTAGGTATTAATTCTTGAGAGTTAAATCCCTTTAATGCCCCTAATGTACTTCCCAGTAGTACACAGATAATACTTAAATGTACAATAATAGGACCAACTCTACTTATCAATCCTTTATAAGCATAAAAACTATTCGATTGCTGAAAAAGTGAATATTCTTTTTTCAACAATACGTAGCTCAAATGACTTGGGAAGACTTTAATTGACTTTATTTTAAAGGTCAACTTATTATATTGATTAACTTGTTTATAAAAATAGTATCTTCGAGAAAATTTTAAAGTTGGCAGCTGTTGGAGAACTGTACAGCAAGCTAAAGATAGTCCTAAAAGGCCAAGCAATAATAAAAACCACCACGTACTATAAATATTATCGAAACCGAAAAAAAGAAGAATTTTCCAAAGTGGAATACTAAAAATTAATGTTGGGTAATTGTTTTGGTAAAATGAAATTTCCTTACTTTGTTCAATAATGGAACCAATACTAGTCAATATTGCAATAGCTAACAATATTATTATAGCTAATTTTAAATTAGCCAAATATTTAAAAATACGTTTAATCATATATAAATAATTAATAATAAGATTTTAGATTAATAAACTTTAATAAAAAATTTTAAGCAACACGAATTTTTCCGGATGCTGCCCAATTCTGTATTAACTCTGTACGTAAAGGATCAATATCAAGAATTGGAATAGTTTCTTTGATAGCTATTAAAATATCATTAGTTGTAAATTCTCGCTGTTCACTAAATGCGACATACATAGCATCAATAATAGTTTGTTCAATTTCTGCTCCGGAAAATTTACGGGCACGCTTACTTAATTTTTTACTATCATAAGTTTGCCAAGTCTCTGGTCGAAAACGTCTTAAATGAACTTCATAAATTAGTTTTCGTTCATCAACCGTTGGTATACCAAGAAAAAAAATTTCATCAAAGCGACCTTTTCTTAATATTTCTACGGGTAAAGAATAAATATCATTAGCTGTGGCAATAACAAAAACGGGAAGAGTTTTTTCCCCTAGCCAAGTAACAAATGTTGCTAAAACACGTGTTGTTGTTCCGCTATCAAAATTTTGTTCAGAATCACTAAAAGCCTTATCAATTTCATCAACCCACAATACACAGGGAGCTAATGATTCAGCAATAGCGATCATTTCACGAACTCTAGATTCGGATTCCCCTACAACTCCAGCAAATAATCTCCCAACATCTAAACGTAAAAGTGGTAATTTCCATTCATAAGCAACAGATTTTGCAATCAAACTTTTACCACTTCCTTGCATCCCAATTATTAACACCCCTTTTGGTGTTACTAAACCATAATTTAATGCTTGTTCAGAAAATATTTCAGTTCTTGCGTTTAGCCATTTTTTTAAATTATAAGCTCCACCAACATCCTTTAACTTACTTTTAACTGACCAAAATTCTAAAAGCTCAGTTTGACTAATCACTTGGCGTTTTTCTCTTAAAATTATCGGGATTGCATTCTGATCTATTTGTTTATAAATAACAATTGCTTTTCCCAAAACTCTTCTAATTTTCTCTAAAGATAAACCTTGGCAAGCCTGAATAACTTTTTCCAAGATCCGTTGAGATAAGTTCCCTTCAACCGTCAAATTTTTATTCAAACGCGTTAATTCTGTTTTAATTTCTTTAGGTGTTGGTAAATTAAATTTTATAATCGTAATATGATCTTTAAGATCATTTGGGATTTGAACTTCAGAATCAACAATAATAATAGTCTTCGGTTGAATTTTTAATAATTGTACAATATTTCGTAACTTTCTAGAAATTGTTAAGTCTTTTAAAAATCTCTTAAAATCTTTCAAAATAAAAATACTTGGGGTTCTTGAATTTATTTTTTCAATAAATTCTATAGCTTCCAATGGATTTCTCTTACCAAATTCTTTTTTTATGGGGTTTAGTTTATAACCTTCGATAAAGTCCCAAACATATAGATTACTATAATTTTTATTAATAATAGCATTCCGGATAGTATATTCTAATCGGTCTTCTTCAATGGTTATAACATAAATTATAGGGTAACGGGCTTTTAATAAAATTAAAAGTTCTTCTTGAAAAGTCATAATAAAATATTTTTAATTTATATAAATTAAGTTTCTATAAACCTATTGTCTAAATACTTAAATTTTTTCTTTTTTTTCGTCTACGGTTGTTTATTACTTTGCAACCTTGCTTACTTTTCATTCGAGCACGAAAACCAGAAACAGCAACAACTTTTCTATTCGTTCCACCTAATGTTCTTTTTGTCATAATATTTTATTATATCTTTTATTATAAATACTAAATGATGAGAGTATAATAACATAAATTAAAGAATTTGTACATATATTTTTTCTTTAATTCTTTATCTTAATTTATATCTGTTAATATAATATTGGAAATAAAAATTTCAAATATAATTGAATCCCTACAGTCCTTAAGAGTAAGATTCAAAAGACTGGTAGCCCTCTCTTCATATTGAAGAAAAGGATCTTTTTGTGCATACGCCTCCCAACTAATAGCATCAAGTAAAAAATTCATATTTTCTAAATGCTTAAACCAAAAAAAATCAATATATTTAAAAAAAATAAGTTGATTGTAACGATCTAATACACGTGAATCTGTTGAACAAGAATAACGAAATTCTTTACAAGCATAACTTGCCCATAATTGCTCATAAAGGAATTTTTTTAATTTAGATAGCTTATCCAAATTATTATATATCATCCCATTTGAAATAGATAAACGATTTAATAGTCTAAGAATTTTTTTCGATAAAATAATATCTTTACCTTCACGAGTCTGTGAACCTAAGTAATCTATAAAATCATCAAGAAACCCTTCACTAAACTCCATAACTAAATCACGCATAATAGTAGTAGAAAGAACTTTTTCGCGTAAATAATAAATAACTTTTCTTTGTTTATCTAAAACTTGGTCATATTTATTTAGGGTTTTGCGCTGATCATAATAAAAACCTTCCACTTTTTGTTGAGCAGAATTTAAAGAATCTGAGAGAAATTTAGAATCTAAAATTTCACTTTCAATTTTTAATTTTTGCATCGTTTCTTGTATTTTGTCACCACCAAAAACCCGAATTAATGGATCATTTAAGCTTAAAAAAAATCTCGAGCTTCCAGGATTACCTTGTCTTCCTGCACGACCTCGTAATTGGTTATCAATTCGCCTTGATTCATGACGTTCAGTCCCTATAACATAAAGTCCACCTAAGGATTTTACAATTTCAGATTCTTCTTTTTGTTTTTCTTTATATTTACTTAATAGTTGACTATGGAGATTAAAAATAAACTTTTCCAAAAGGTTTAATTGTTTATTTGAGACCTCTAAAGATGCTAATAGTGTATCTAAATTTTTTTGTAAGTAAGTAACTAATTTCGGGCTTTTCTTTAAAGCTCTTTTTAATTTTCTTAAATCAATACCAGGAACAAAAAATTTTTTTTTCCCTAATAATCTTTTTAATATGAAGCGAGTAGATTCTAATGCTTTAAATTCAGGGTTACCACCTAATAAGATATCAGTTCCTCTGCCTGCCATATTTGTTGCAATAGTTATAGAATTCAAACAACCAGCTTGCGCCACAATTTTTGATTCTCTACTTACATTCTCTGGTTTTGCATTTAATAGTTGGTGAGGTACCCTATAGGTGTTTAATAATTGAGAAAGTATTTCTGAATTTTGAATAGTTGTTGTACCAACTAGAACAGGTCGACCTGTAGAATACATCTTCAAACATTCTTGAGCAATAGCTCTCCATTTACTTATTTCATCAATAAAAATAAAATCAGAATCATCTTTACGCTTCATTTTTTCATATGTAGGTAATATAGAAACCGGTAGATCATAAATATTTTCAAATTCTAATTCCTCAGTTTTAGCCGTACCTGTCATACCAGATATTTTTGGATATAGTCGAAAAAAATTTTGATAAGTTATTGAGGCTAAAGTTTCGCTTCCCCTTAAATTTTGAATATTTTCTTTTGCTTCGATAGATTGGTGCAAGCCATCACCCCACTTTCTACCTTCCATTATTCGACCCGTGAATTCATCAATAATAACAATTTGGTTATCCTTTAGAATATAATGAATATCGCGGAAAAAAAGGTACCTAGCTTTTAAAGAGTTTAAAATATAAGGAATCCATGGGTCTTGGATACTATATAAATTATCAACTTTTAATAAAATTTTAGTACGTTTCAAACCTTGCTCTGTTAGACTTATTTTTTTTGCTTTTTCATCAATTTCAAAATGCTTTTTATCTTCCAAATACTTAGAAGCTTCATTAGCTTTAAAATATTTTTCTACCAATAAGTCTGAATCACGTGATATAATTAAAGGGGTCCTCGCTTCGTCAATCAAAATAGAATCAACTTCATCGATAATACAAAAATTGAAAGGTTTCTGTACTAACTCTTTTTTATCTGTGACCATATTATCTTTTAAAAAATCGAAGACTAAATCAACATTCGTTACATATGTTATATCTCGAGAATAATTTATTTTCCGATCTGCGATTGTCATATCTGATTGTATAAGACCAACCCCTAATCCCAATAATCGATGTATTTGACCCATCCATTCTGCATCACGTTTTGCTAAATAATCATTTATAGTTACTATATGGACACCTTTACCTGCCAAAGAATTAGCTAATGCAGGTGAAGTTGACACTAAAGTTTTTCCTTCACCAGTTTTCATTTCCGCAATTTTACCATCGTTTAAAACTAATCCTCCTAATAGTTGTACATCATAATGTCTTAAATCAATTGTTCTTTTAGAGGCTTCTCTAGTTAGCGCAAAGCTTTCAGCCAATATTTTTTTATCAAAATTATCTTCTTTGGAAGTAAAAAATTTTAATTTTGAAGTTCTACTTTTTAACTCATTATCACTTAAAGAGATTAATTCTTTTTCAAGATCATTAATATAATTTAAGGTTGGTCGATACTCATCCCAAATACTATTAATTCGGGGAAATAATTTTATCATCTGTTATTAAATTTGTTTAAATTAAAAGCTTTTAAGGAAAAGAAACTTATCTTTTAAGTAGTTTATCTAAGTTAACTCTCTTGTTAAATATAGACCTAGGAATTTACAGGATTAATAAGTAGCTTTTTTTAATACTTAGTTATTAAGTCTGCCATAAAAAAATTTCGTTAAAGCTTATAATATGGCTTATAATAATTATTGGTTTTTAAACTTTTTTTTTATTTAGGGATTCCTTCAGCTTTAAAATTAGAAGCTAATGGGCTTGTAATATCACCTGTTGGTGCATTAAAGCTTCCCATTGCTACATTATTAAGTCTTAATTTTAACCAAGTAATAAAGGTTTTATCTACAGAAACAATTGCTGAACATTCATTATCTATTCTAGCTTGTCTTAATTTTGTCTGTAACTCAGTTAATTGAACAGATTCTATAAATTTTGGTGATTTTACGAGCCAAAAATCTATATTTTTTTTTACTCTTCGATAATGTTGTACCCGTTCGCGTAAAATTTCTTCAACGGGTTCAGCAACTAATAAAAATTCACTACTTGCAACAATAAAATAATAAGTTGTTAAAGGTTTTGGAATATTCACTAACTTCTCCTTCCTTACGGATGTAAAATGATTAAAAAATCATGTAACTAATTCTTTTTTTAACTTCGATTGTTATTAATACTCTATTAGAAATTTTTAATTTCTCTCTTAATTTCAAAATAGTGTATCATAACAGACCTGGTATTGTGATTTAAAAAACTAATAAATTTCAATGATAAAGTAATTGACGTTATAAATTTAACTACAAGGATTTATAATTGTTTTTTTGTTAAATTTAAAAAATTTGACCCTTTTAAAGGAGAACTTGATTGTGCAAACTTATATGAATCCATTTGGCCTGCTAAATAAGCTTGTCTACCTGCTTGAACAGCAAGATTCATAGCTTTAGCCATAACTGTAGGAGTTTTTGCTTGTGCTATTGCAGTATTTATAAGAACAGCCCCTGCACCTAGTTCCATAGCAAATGCTGCTTCGCTAGGAGATCCAATTCCTGCATCTACAATCACTGGTATCTTAGAATTCTCAATAATGATTTGAATATTATTTATACTTTGAATACCTTGTCCTGAACCGATAGGTGAACCTAAAGGCATAATCGTAGAACATCCAATATCCTCCAAGTGTTTTGCTAACATTGGATCAGTATTTGTATATGGTAATACAATAAAACCCTTTTTAACTAAAAATTCTGCTGCTTTTAATGTCCCTATTGGGTCAGGAAAAAGATATTTAGGATCAGATATAACTTCCAATTTAATAAAATTATTTTCTTTTTGACCAATTCTTTTAGATAATTCACGACCTAAAAATGCTAACCGAATAGCTTCTTCAGATGTTTTTGCACCGGCAGTATTTGGTAATAACCAGAACTTTTTCCAGTTAATGGCTGTTATTAAATTATCATTCCTGGAGATATTCAATAAATTAAGTCTTCGGATAGCAACAGTGACCATTTCACTTTCACTTTTTGCTAAACATTCTACCATCTCTTTTAAACTTCTATATTTCCCAGTCCCAATAATAAGGCGAGAATTAAAAACTTTGCCTCCAATAGTTAATTGGTCTTGTTCTAACATAATTTAATTTGGTTTGATTAGTACTATTATTATAACTTAATTTTTAGTATTTTAGTAAACTTATCATTAGTATTTTAAGTTAAATCAATTCATTCAATATAATACTTACATTACCTTATAAATTTAAAGATTTAGAAGCGAGTGACGCGATTCGAACGCGCGACATCAACCTTGGCAAGGTTGCGCTCTACCACTGAGCTACACTCGCAAATCAAATATTAAGAAACCTATAGTTACTACTATAACATAATAACGATTTTATGTCATCCAAACTTAAATATAAAGTAAATTACCAACCTTATTAATAAATAGGGTTGGTACTTTAATTTATAATATCTTATTCGAAATCTTTTCGGTTTGGATTTCTTGATGGATCGTTAGATAAAAACCCAAATATGAAAAGTGAACTAAAACCTGTAACAATAGCATAAACGAATAGTTTTAAAAAATATAAACTAAGCATAAGAATCCTCCGATAAAATTATTTATTAATAATTATATATCAATTAGTAAGTATTAAGCAATTAAATTTATATATAAGAACTTACTATATATAAATTTAATCCTCAGTGAAATCTGTATCGATAACAGTTTCATCAGAATTTGTTTGTGGCTCATCCTTTACTTCTGAGTTGGCTGAACTAGCAATTTCTTCTCCAATAGTTTGAGAAATTTTTTGCAACTCTTCAAGTTTATTTTTTAGGTCTTCATTATCAAACTCATCATTCTCTAATACATCACGAATTCCTTTAATACCCTCTGTAAGAAGTTCTTTTTTCTCTAAAGATATTTTATCTTCATATTCTTTTAATTGTTTTTCATTTTGATAACAAACTAAATCAGCCTGGTTCTTCAAGTCAATTTTTTCTTTTTTCTCTTTATCTATTTTAGATGATTCTTCTGCATTTTTTATCATTTTCTCAACTTCATCTTTATCTAAAGTTGAAGCATTCTGGATATTAATACGTTGTGTTTTACCTGTCCCTTTATCTTTAGCAGTTACGGATAAAATACCACTTGCATTAATATCAAAAGTAACTTCAATTTGCGGAACTCCTCTAGAAGCTAATGGTATTCCTTCTAATCTGAAATTACCTAAACTTTTATTATCTTTGGCTAATTTACGTTCTCCTTGTAAAACTTCAATATCAACACTTTCCTGATTATCTGTAGCTGTTGAAAAGGTTTCCGATTTTTTAACTGGGATTGTAGTATTTCTAGGAATCATTACTGTCATTAAAGACCCTAATGTTTCAACCCCTAACGATAAAGGTGTTACATCTAATAGCAGAATATTTTTAACCTCACCAGCTAGTACTCCACCTTGCACAGCTGCCCCAATTGCGACAACTTCATCTGGGTTTACAGTCTGGTTTGCCTCTTTTTCTACTATCTTGTACACCAAATTTTGAACAGCTGGTATACGTGTTGAACCCCCTACTAATACTAACTCATTAATTGTATTTCGATCAACACGAGCATCTTTTATTGCTGCTTCTACAGGTAATCGACAGCGGTTTATTAGATCTTCACAAAGCTCTTCAAATTTTCCACGTGTTAATATTTCCTCTATATGCTTAGGTCCATCTTGATTTGCTGTAATAAAGGGAAGATTTATAGTTGTTTCAGATAGATTGGATAATTCAATTTTAGCTTTTTCAGCTGCCTCTGTTAATCTTTGTAAAGCTTGAGGGTCAGAAGCTAGATTAATACCTTCTGTCTTTTGGAATTTTGCAAGAATAAAATCAACAATTTTTCTATCAAAATCATCTCCACCAAGTTTAGTATCACCTGATGTTGATAAAACTTCGAAAACACCATCTCCAACTTCTAGTAAAGAAACATCAAATGTCCCACCACCTAAATCAAAAATAATAACTAGCTCATTATTTTTTTTTTCAAGACCATAAGCTAATGAAGCTGCTGTTGGTTCATTAATAATTCTTTTAACTTCTAATCCTGCAATTCTTCCTGCATCTCTTGTTGCTTGTCGTTGTGAATCATTGAAATATGCTGGAACTGTAATTACCGCTTCATTAATAGTTTGTCCCATATATAAACTAACGTCGTTAGAAAGCTTTCTCAGGATTTGTGATGAAATTTCCTCAGGACTAAATTGCTTATCCATGTTAGAACAAACAATTTTGACATTATCCTTATTATCACCAACAAGTTTATAAGAAACTTCTTTTGATTCTTTGCTTAGTTCACTGAATTTTGAGCCCATAAAACGTTTAATCGATGAGAAAGTGTTCTCAGGATTAATAACAGCTTGTCGTTTGGCAATTTGTCCAACTAATAAATCTTTATTTTTCGTATAAGCGACAATTGATGGTGTTGTTCTTAATCCCTCCGTATTGTTAACTACTGTGGGTTGCCCACCTTCCATTACTGCTGCAACGGAGTTGGTCGTCCCAAGGTCAACTCCAAATATTTTACTTATATTAGCCATATAATTATTTCTCCGTAAATTTCTCTATTAAATAATAACATAATTTTAACTTAAAGTTACTAATTTTGTCAAGTAAGAAAAAATTATTCTTATCATTCCGAAGCATTTTTACTAAACTTTTAGTCTATATTTATAGGAAAGAGAGGGATTCGAACCCTCGGTACAAAGAATATTTGTACAATAGATTAGCAATCTAACGCTTTAAGCCACTCAGCCATCTCACCGTAAATATGACTCTGGCTGGATTTGAACCTGCGACCAAGGGCTTATGAGTCCCCTACTCTAACCACTGAGCTACAGAGCCTTACATTCTAATTATAGACTGTTCAACTTAACTTATCGAAATTTTTATTCCTTCGACAAGTACAAAAAGAATATAAAATTTTTTTATATTTATGCTTATTGACAAACAGTATATAGTTATGGCATATTATATCCATAGTCTATTTAGATATGTTTATGGGGGTTGTATCTCAATTTGGTTAGAGTATCACCCTGTCACGGTGAAAGTTGCGGGTTCGAGTCCCGTCAATCCCGAAATTATATTTACCCTTGGGTTGTTTTATTACTAACAACAATACATTCAGTTGTTAAAATCATACTAGCAATAGAAATCGCATTTTGTAATGCTGAACGCGTTACTTTTGCTGGATCAACAATACCATAATCAAACATATCCCCAAAATCATTTATTTCAGCATTATAACCAAACTCAAAATACTGTTCTTCAACTAAGTCTGTTATAACACTACCATTTTTTCCAGTGTTTTCAGCAATTCTTTTAAGTGGTTCTTTAATAGAATCCGCTAAAATATAAGCCCCAATAAGTTGATCATCTTTTAAATTTTGTTTAGCCCATAATTTTAATGGTGTTGATAGATGTGTTAGCGTTGCACCACCTCCAGGTATAACACCTTCTTCAACTGCTGCACGTGTTGCGTTTATTGCATCTTCTAATCGTAATTTTTTATCTTTCATTTCTGTTTCCGTTACAGCACCAACCTTAATAACTGCAATACCACCAGAAAGCTTAGCAATTCTATCCTTCAATTTTTCAATTTCATATGCTGACTCGTTCATTGCAATTTGTTTTTTTAATTGCTCACAACGATTTTTGATATTATCCAAATTACCTTCAGTAATAATGGTAGTTGAATCTTTTGTAACAGTTATTCGTGAAGCTTTACCTAATAATTCTAATTCAACACTATCTAAACGTAGACCTAATTCTTCGGTAATTAAAGTCCCACCAGTTAAGATTGCAATATCTTCTAATAAAGATTTACGAAGATCACCAAATCCAGGTGCTCGTATGGCAACAACATTAACAATTCCTCGTAATTTATTAAGAACTAGAGTAGATAATGCCTCTTTTTCAATATCTTCAGCAATTATTAGTAAAGGTCTTTTAGTAAATGCAACTTTTTCTAAAATCGGGATTAAATCTTGTTGAACAAGAGTAAGCTTTTTATTTGTAATTAAAATAAAAGGGTTATCATATTCTACTTCAGATTTTTCAGCGTTTGTAATAAAATAAGGAGAAATAAAACCTTTATCTAGTCTCATACCTTCAGTTATTGCTAACTCAATAAACGTATTATTACTTTCTTCCAAAGAAATAACTCCATCGCGACCTACAGTTTTTAAAGCTCTTGCAATCATAGATCCAATCTCTTTATCGTTACCGGAAGAAATTGTTGCTACTTGCTCTATTGCCATATTATTTTCAATAGGACGAGCGTAATCTAATATTTGGTTAGTTAAATATTTTGTAGCTTTTTCAAGACCAAACTTTAAAGAAATTGGGTTTGAACCTGCAGCTACGTTCTTCATTCCTTTTTTTACAATTGCATAAGCTAAAACAGTTGCTGTAGTTGTACCATCACCAGCTACATCATTTGTTTTTGAAGCTGCTTGTCTTATTAGAGACACACCAGTATTAAAAATATTATCTTTTAATTCAATCTCTTTCGCAATACTCACCCCATCATTAATTATTTGGGGCGAACCATATTTTTTATCTAAAACCACATTTCTACCTTTTGGTCCTAAAGTAACTGAAACTGCTTCAACTAAGACTTTCATTCCTTTTTCAAGTGCTTGCCTTGCATGTTCTTGATATAATATTTTTTTACTCACTGTTTTGTTGTATTATTAAATATAAAAGTTTTAGAAGTGATAAAGGTTTTATTAGGTTTTATTTTTTAAATAGTTCTAATAAAATATGAATATATTTATTCTGAGAATAATATTATTCATATTTTATTATAGCTAAAATTAACCCCAGTCTTTTTCAGATTGAGAAAGAACGAAATTAGCCACATCTTCAATATCAGTTTCAGCTAGACGACCACCAAAAGCTGGCATGGCATTTTTCCCATTTGTTACTTGATAAGTAATCGCACTAACACTATTCATTTGATTGTCAGATAAAGCACCTTTCTTTAGAGTTTTTTCAGGCATAATAACATTGTTACCACCAGCATGACATGCTGAACAATTGGCAGTAAAAATGTTTTCCCCATTATTAATGTCTACGGCTTGAGCTGGATTTTGAAAACTAATTAAAGCTAAGCATGCAATAAAGAAACCAAAAAAAAAATTTTTCATTGATAATTCTCGTATAGAGTCTTTTTTAATTTAACAAAATAAAAATCTATTATTTTTTTAATATAGAAAGCGAGATTAAAAATCTTTACTACTTTATTTTTTAATTAATAATAAATTTTACCACCACCCCATTTCTCAGAAACAATCTTAGGTTGTAATAATATATGACCTGCAATATCTACTAGATCATTTTCATCTAATGATCGCATTCTTGTGAAAATATTAGCACTTTTAATACTTGGATGGATTTCTGCAATTGATTCTAAACCATCATAAGTTGTAGGGTTTTTCATATAATCAACTAAACCATTAACATTATTACGTGATGGTGTAGCTAAACTTAGAGCCTCAGAATCAAGACCTAAATTTGGGTTTGTTTTTGTTATCCCACCAACATGACATTGTCCACAACTAGAATTAAATAATCTTTTACCTCTTTTAACTTGTTCTGGAGTTAAGACTGTTGTTTTGCCATCGCTAGTTACAGGTATTGTTCTTGTTGCTTCATCTAAGTCTATAGCTAAAACTGATGACCCAACTGAATTTGCTAAACAAGCAATAGTTAAACTTATAAAAAATTTTTTGAACATATTAGATTAAACCTATAAAATATTTTAATTACTGAAACAAAAAAACAAGAATTACTAACAACTTTTACTTAGATTTATTAGAATAAATTTTTGGTAATTTTAATTGTTCTTTGATTTTTTTGGCAATTAAGCCTCTAAGTCGGATATTTTCCCAACCAGCTGCAAGAGCAATACTAACTAAAAGAACTTGACTAAATAATAGTATTGGATCAAGTCGCCACCCATGAATAATTAAAATAGAGCCGTAAATCAACCCTAATGTTGTAAAAAAAATATCTTCATCACGTGATAATTCTGGTCTTATAATTCGTAAAAAATATAAAATTAATACACCAAGAATTATTATAAGGCCTAAAAGAAAATTTGCTCCAAAAGCTATGTTTATCATGAATTATTAAATTTTTGATAAATTATTTATAATTGAATTAGAAACTATAAAACCTTCTATACATTTTTTATTTATAGAAATGTAAAAAACAAAAATTAAAAAACTAACTTTTAAAATTTTTGTTTTTAATTACTATTTTTTTGGTGGTACACGAATTAAAGCATCTTTTTTACTGACAAAGAATAATGCAAGACTGATAGGTAAAACTACAATAAGCCCACCAGCAATTAAGCTGGATAAAAAATTTGTTAAAGATGGTGTCATAATTTTATATTTTCTTTCTTTTCTCTAATAAAATATATTTTCTTGAATTATACAAAACATCTAATTCTAGAAATAGAAACGAACAGTAAATTTTTTGAAGGACTAGAGACAAGCGTATTAAATTATATAGTATATATTATAATAATTTATTTATATAAATAATAAGAATAGATGCTCTATAGTATTTTGACTACAAATAATAAGTTTATATTGGACCGTTTATTAAAGTATATTAATCTATCAAGAACCTTTCCTTTATAATGTATAATGCAATATAATTTCTTTGTCTATTATTATTCTTTTAAAGAAATATTTGAATAATATTATATCTCTTTCTAATTTTCATACGCTAATAAATAAATTATTAGCGTAGTATAGTTTTGTAGATATTAAGATTATTATTCATTTATCTTTAGTATAATTATATTAAAGAGTGGCAGATACTGAAATGCATGTTTTTTTCTTTTTCTTTTTAAAAGAAACTAATCCGTCTACAAGTGCATATAAAGTGTAATCGTTTCCAACCCCTACATTATCACCTGGTTTAAAACTTAATCCCCTTTGTCTTATTAAAATATTACCAGCCTGCACTGGATGCCCTTGGAAGCATTTTACCCCAAGACGTTTTGATTTAGAATCTCGTCCATTTTTTGTACTTCCCGCACCTTTTTTATGAGCCATTTTTATTTATTTACTAATTTATGAAAAATAATTTGTTTCTTTATTCAAATCAGATTGGTCTTGGTAATTTTTAGCTTGGTTAAAACAAAGTTTATGAATGAAAAACAAATTAAATAATAGTAATATTATATTAGATAATAATTAGTGTATACCTATAATATATAATTGGTTATAGAATTTTGTAAACTTCATTTTTAAGGATTATCATACCTTTACTTAGTTGATAATTTTTTATCCTAATTAGTAGAAAACCTATAAAAAAATAATTTTTTTTTCTAAATTATAAATTAAAATAAAAATACTTTTTTAAGATATACTATGATATGATAAGTTTTGTAAAAACTTAAAAGTTTATTTTAATTATCCTTTAGTAAAATATTATAAATAAAAAATTAATGAAAAATATTAAACAAACAACCTTCTTAAATGATAAAGAACTTATTGATTCTGTCGAAAGTGTTCATATTAAAAAGAATCTATCCAAAATATTTGTAGGTGACACAGTAAAGATTGGAGTATTTATTAAAGAAGGTAATAAAGAGAGAATACAATACTATCAAGGGATTATTTTAGGAAAAAATAATAGTGGGATTAATTTAACAATCTCAGTTAGAAAAGTATTCCAAGGTATCGGCGTAGAAAGAAATTTTTTAATACATTCTCCTAAATTTGAATCAATTGAAGTCATTAAGTCTTCTCGTGTAAGAAGATCAAAATTATATTATTTACGAAGTATTGTAGGTAAAGGAAGTCGTCTAAAACAAAGGTTTAGAACTAAGTAATTTGCATCTGGCTGGGTTCGAACCAGCGGTGTTCTAAAAAGAAGACGGATTATGAGTCCGTTGCCTTCAACCACTCGGCCACAAATGCGAAAATTCGTTCTATAAATTTCCTTTTATAATTTATAGAAATGAGGAGCTGGTGGGACTCGAACCCACGTCCATTTAAAATAATCATCAAACTAATCAATGTAATCACAGATTTAGTTATTAATTAGTTTACTTCCATTATCTTTAAAACGGTAAATAAAAAAATCTTTAACAAGAAAGTTGATGAGTTTATGTTTATTTTAATAAATAAAATTAAAATACTTTATCTATGACAATAATAATACCAAAACTAAAGTTTTGTAAAGTTTTAGGGGAAAATAATCTTATTCCTATTTCAATCAACAATTATAAAATTGATTGAGGTTAAAATTCAAGAAATTTATGCAAAGACTTGATTTTTATTAAAATTAATAATGTTGTTTGCAATTACTTTATGTTTTAAGGATTTAAATCTGCTTATTGATTAATAGAATTATAAATGTCGAAACCAATACAGCCCCTTTTATTATTAATAAGTAATATAAATAGATATAATACCTTAATTTTACTAGTTCATTATCTTTTATATCTATTTGTATAGTCCTTAAAGGTATCGTTGAATAGTATATACGAGAGCTAAGACGAAATATAAAATAGTTAATATTTGAATTAATTTATCGATTGATTTTTCTGCTCTACTAGAACTTTCAAAAAGTTTAAACGGATCTAAATTTTCTTGTAAGCTCTGCTCATTAGGACTTCTAACTAGTATAATAAGAACTAATGATAAATTGAGTATTATTGATAATATACTAAAAATGTTCACATTACTCATAACAGTATATTTATATATATATATATGACAAATAATTTAATAAAGTTAATAATTTAATTATTATTGATTATTTTAATTTACTTTTTTATTCTCCCTGAACTTTTAATAATAGAAACCCAAGAGATAATCCAATTAGAACCATACTAAAACATAAAACACCGATTGATAAAATTTCTCCACCCATAAATTATTACATCCTTATGCTTAAAATTATATAATCTTAAAACCCATTACGGCCCCAAACGACTAGCGAAAGAGAAAACGTAAATATCATCATAATTGTAGCCCAACCTAAGCTAATAATATCCATGCGTATTCCTTAATTTTTGAAAATATATAATCAATATAGACTTTATTATATACTTTAATTTAACTCTAGGTCAAAATCAATATAATTCAATATTTACTTACTTTTAAAGAGTGATTTTTATAAAATGTTTATTATTATATTATTTAGTATATAATATATAATAATATTAAGATTAAATAGGAGAGGTTAGATGAACTAAAAAAAAATATATAAAGTTAGCTTTAGTTGTAGGTGTTCCAGTTTGAGTCTTAAACAAAGTCCGAACTTAAAATTCTTTATTCGTAAAATTAATAAATACGAAATTGAAATAATTTAGTGATTTTCGCTAATCGGAATGAGAAATAAATAAAGCTGTAAAATAATAACTAACTATTAATTTATACTAGGGGTAAAATCTATGACTAAATCGATTAACAGTAATAAAAATAATGAAACAAATGCAGTAAAAACAAAAACTCCTGCAGGTGAGTCTTTACTTACACCTCGCTTTTATACAACTGACTTTGATGCAATGGCTAACTTAGACATTAATTCAAATAAATCAGAGCTTGAATCTATTATAGAAGAATTTCGTATGGATTATAACCAACATCACTTTATTCGTGATCAAGAGTTTAATCAATCTTGGGCCCACTTTGATAAACGTACAAAATCTCTTATTACAGAATTTTTAGAAAGATCATGTACAGCTGAATTTTCAGGATTTTTATTATATAAGGAATTATCAAGAAACCTTAAAACGAAAAACCCTTTATTAGCTGAAGGATTTGCTTTTATGTCTAGAGATGAAGCAAGACACGCAGGGTTTTTAAATAAATCAATGAGTGATTTTAATTTAACACTTGATTTAGGGTTTTTAACTAAGAGTCGTAAATATACTTTTTTTTCGCCTAAATTTATTTTTTATGCTACATATTTATCAGAAAAAATTGGTTATTGGCGATATATAACAATCTATAGACATTTAGAAAAAAACCCTCAATATCGTATTTATCCAATATTTAGGTTTTTTGAGAGTTGGTGCCAAGATGAAAATAGACATGGAGACTTTTTTGCTGCTATTTTAAAGTCCCAACCAGAATTACTAACTACTACTATCGCTAAACTTTGGTGTAGATTTTTTCTGTTATCGGTTTTTGCAACTATGTATTTAAATGATTTACAAAGAAGTAGTTTTTATGCTACCTTAGGTTTAGATGCTCGTAAATTTGATATTCATGTAATCAAAAAAACAAACCAAAGTGCAGGGCGATTATTTCCTGTGATTTTGAATGTAAATCATCCAAGTTTTTTCAAACATTTAGACAAATGTGCTGAAGCAAACTTAGCATTAATAAAAATCGATGGTGAGGAAAAAGTCCATTACGGTCATGCCTTACAGAATTTTATGTTCTTTTTCCAACGAGCAGGGAACTATTCTGTTATATTAGTTAATTTACTACAGATGGGTTTAATGAAACCTTTAAATTCTGAAAAAGATTGGCATACTATATATTAAATAGATCTTGATTATTTTTTTTGTAATTTAAAAAGACAAAATTAATAAATTACTATAGAGAATAATATTCTTTATAGTATAAAGATAAAAGTAACTGTGATTAATTATATAAGGAAAATGTTATTATGAATAATAATAATGCACAGGTAGGGAAAATTGCCCCAGATTTTGAGGCAATAGCAGTTTATGACGAGGAACGTTATAAAATTCGATTATCAGATTATCGTAAAAAAAAATATGTTGTTCTATTTTTTTACCCATTAAATTTTACTTTTGTTTGTCCTACGGAAATAACTTCATTTAGCGATCGCTTTAAGGAATTTAGTTCATTAGACACTGAAGTTTTAGCTGTTTCTGTTGATAGTGAATATTCACATTTATCATGGGTACAAACCAAACGTGAAGATGGAGGGTTAGGTCCCTTAAGTTATCCTTTAGTTTCTGACTTGAAAAAAGAAATTAGTAATTCTTATAATATTTTGCATGATTCTGGGGTTGCTTTACGCGGTTTGTTTATTATTGATAAAAAAGGCGTTATACAATATTCAACTACGAATAATTTATCTTTTGGTCGTAGTGTTGATGAAACCTTAAGAATTTTACAAGCTATTCAATATATAACAGAAAATCCTGATGAGGTTTGCCCTAGTGATTGGGAACCTGGGGATGAAACAATTTTTATCTAAAAATTGATTTAAGAACCTAGAAAATAAAAGAAGTTAGTGAGCAAGTTTCTTAAAATACTTAGCAATTCATGATATAAAAATATATAAATATCAAAAAAATTATGCCAAAACTTAAAACAAGAAAAGCTGCAAAAAAACGTTATAAACTTATTGCAGGAAAAAGATTTGTTCGACGTAAAGCTTTTAAGGGGCATCTTTTAGAAAAAAAATCTTCTAAGCAAAAGAGAAATTTAGCAAATACAATTGTAGTAAGTAAATCAGATACCACAGCAATAAGAAAAATGTTAGTTTGTTAGCCTATAACAATAAGAAAATTAATGGTTAGAGTTAAGCGAGGTAATGTCGCTAGAAACCGTAGAAACAAAATCTTAAAACTTGCAAAAGGATTCTCTGGTGCTCATTCAAGTTTGTTCCGGGTAGCAAATCAACAAGTAATTAAAAGCTTAATATATGCCTATCGTGGAAGAAAAGAGAAAAAAAGAATATTTCGTCAATTATGGATTACTAGGATTAATGCTGCCGTAAGTAATTACAACTTAAAGTATAGTAAATTCATCCATAATTTAAAACGATCAAAAATTCTTCTAAATCGCAAAATGTTATCCCAGTTAGCTATTTTAGACCCTTCAGCTTTTTCTGTTATAGTTGAAGTAACCCAGTAAAATACTTTGAACAAAAAAGGGGGGATTTTCTTTTTTGTTCAAATCATTGTATTGAATTTATTAATTAAAAAATATTTAAAATGATTATGAAAAGAACTATTTCAGTATTAGTTGAAAAGGATGCCGGAGGATTAGTTCGTATTATAAGCTTATTAACTAGAAGACGATTCCAGATTGAAAGTATTACAATGGCAGCATGTGAAAGAAAATGTTATGAACGAATAACAATAGTAGTAATAAACCAAAGTGATGGATCAGATGCCGCTAGCCAGTTAACTAAACAAATAAAAAAATTAATTAATGTTGTTAATGCTCAAGATATAACATACTTACCTCTAGTGCAGAGAGAGTTAGTTTTAGTAAAACTACAAGTAAGTATTATAGAACGAGAGGAAATTATAAATTTAGCTGAGATATTTAGATTTAAAATTACTGATATCACAGAGTCTACGCTTATCTTAGAAGTAACAGCCGACCCTGGAAAGGTCGCGGCTCTTCAAAAAATACTAGAAAAATATAATATTTTACAATTATCTAGAACAGGGGAAATTGCTATAACCCGTGAATCCTCAGTAAGTACTTCTTCATTAAAAGAATACCCTGACTTTGAAGGTGACACAGGTAGGAATTCTTTTAAAAATGTTCAGGAAGTATTTTATAAGGATTATTATAAACCTGGAGAAGCGTTATTTAATAAACTATAACAAGTTCCTAATAGAATTAATAGTCCCCTATTTTAAAGCTAAATGATAAAACATAATTTTGAATGATAATTTACTATTATACTATATGCTAATATTAAAGTTTGATAATTAACTATCAAACTTTATAGATTAAATTTTCTAATTTATTTACAAATAATAAAAATCTTTTATAGTTTTAAATTATTCTAAAAAAATAGATCAAAAGAAAGATAAGAGGATTCTTTTGATCTATTTTTTTGGTTAAATCCCATCCAATTACCAGGCTTTTCTTGGTAAGATAAACATTCATTAACATCCCATTCTAAGAGATATAAATTTTTTTTAGAAAAAAAATTTATACACAATAAAATAGGAGATTGAGGGAAAAACGTATTTTTTTTTGTAGAATGATTTTTTTTTTCATTATGTTTTTGTTCAACAATAAAATAAACTTCACAATTAGTTATACGATTACAATTCAAACAAATACACATAAAAAATTTTATTTTTTTATTATTATATTTATATAATAGTTTTTATTTGGGGGTGGAGGGACTTGAACCCTCACGATTTGCATCAACGGATTTTCATTTAGATATGATTTTCATCAAAAATAAAAAAATATATATAATTTTTTTTGTCCAAATTGGACTCTATCTTTACCAATTAAGGTAGTTCCCGTCGAGTCTCTGCACCTTAATTAATAATTAATTGTATTAATTCTTGGCTCAAGATTGTCTTATCATAATTATGACTTAGATTTCCTTGAATTTGAGAACTTACTTGCCTAACCACGTTAATGATTTGATGCTCAAGGTTTTAAGTCCGTTGCGTCTACCATTCCGCCACACCCCCAGTTATAACAATACATCATATAACAATTAGCTAATAAAAAAATGTTCACTTTTAGAACTAGTAGTTAGTTTAAATTTTTTTGATATTAGGCGACACCCAGATTCGAACTGGGGATAGAGGATTTGCAATCCACGGCCTTACCACTTAGCTATATCGCCTTTCTAAATTATATCACTTTAGACTAATATAATTAAATAGCTATATTATATTATATTAGAAATTCAGATACAACTATTCTTAAGTTATTTAATGTATAATAACATCATATTATTATTAAATTAATAATAATTATCTTTTGTATATAGGTTGAGAAAAGTTACTACCTTTCTAAGGTATAGTATTTATATACCTTAGGGACTTCTAAATTATTCCCTCATTAAAGGATAAAAACTATTAAGAGCTTGTTGCTGGCTTCGGAGAATCTATATGCCTGAGAATGTGCAGGAAAGAACTCGATTAAAAAGTGAGCGTTACGAATCAGGTGTAATTCCGTATGCCAAAATGGGATATTGGGATGCTGATTATAACGTTAAAGACACTGATATTCTAGCTCTATTCCGTATAACTCCACAACCAGGCGTAGATCCCGTAGAAGCTGCCGCTGCTGTTGCGGGTGAATCTTCTACTGCAACATGGACGGTAGTTTGGACAGACTTATTAACTGCTTGCGATATCTATAGAGCAAAAGCATATAGAGTAGATCCAGTACCTGGAACAAGCGACCAATTCTTTGCATATATTGCTTATGAATGTGATTTATTTGAAGAAGGTTCTCTTGCGAATTTAACAGCTTCTATTATTGGTAACGTTTTCGGTTTTAAAGCTGTTAAAGCTTTACGTCTAGAAGACATGAGAATTCCTTTTGCTTACTTAAAAACTTTCCAAGGTCCAGCTACTGGTGTAATTGTGGAAAGAGAAAGATTAGACAAATTTGGTCGTCCTTTCTTAGGTGCTACTGTAAAACCTAAATTAGGTCTTTCAGGTAAAAACTACGGACGTGTAGTTTATGAAGGTTTAACTGGTGGTCTTGATTTCCTTAAGGATGATGAGAACATTAACTCACAACCATTCATGCGTTGGAAAGAGCGTTTCTTATACTGTATGGAAGGTGTTAACCGTGCTGCTGCTGCAACAGGTGAAGTTAAAGGTTCTTACCTTAACATTACTGCTGCAACAATCGAACAAATGTATGAACGTGCAGAATACGCTCATTCAATTGGTACTGTTATTGTAATGATCGATTTAGTTATCGGTTATACTGCTATTCAAACTATGGCTATCTGGGCACGAAAAGCTGAGATGATTTTACATTTACATCGTGCAGGGAACTCTACTTATGCTCGTCAAAAAAACCATGGTATTAACTTCCGAGTTATCTGTAAATGGATGCGTATGTGTGGTGTAGACCATATCCATGCTGGTACAGTTGTTGGTAAATTAGAAGGAGATCCTTTAATGGTTAGAGGATTCTACAACACTTTATTATTAACTCAACTTAAAATTAATCTAGCTGAAGGTTTATTCTTCGACATGGATTGGGCATCTCTTAGAAAATGTGTTCCAGTAGCTTCTGGTGGAATCCATTGTGGTCAAATGCACCAACTTCTTTACTATTTAGGTGACGATGTGGTTCTACAATTTGGTGGTGGTACTATTGGTCACCCTGATGGTATTCAATCCGGTGCGACAGCAAACCGTGTTGCTCTAGAATCTATGGTTCTAGCTCGTAATGAAGGTCGTGATTATGTTGGCGAAGGTCCTGAAATCTTACGTAACGCAGCGGCTACTTGTGGTCCTTTAAAAGCAGCGTTAGATTTATGGAAAGATATTACTTTCGAGTACACTTCAACAGATACACCTGACTTCGTTGAAGTTGCAACTGAAAGCAAATAGTATAATGAAACAAAATTTATAAGAGATTAATTCTAAATAATTCTCGTTATCTTTAGGTAGCGAGAAAATATACCTAATAATTTTATTTACTTTATTCTTAAAATAGATTGATTATTTTGTTATAAAATTGAGACTTGACCTTAAATTTGTTTTAATTTCAGAAAAAATACTTAATACCCCCTATTATTTTAAGTGAAAGTAGAGAGTAAATAAAAAATTTAGTATACAACTAAAAATAAAATTTCTATAATTTATCTTTAAGGAATATTTGAATAGTGATGAGAGTTACACAAGGATGTTTTTCGTTTTTACCAGATCTAAATGATGAGCAAATCAAACAACAAGTTTCTTATGCTATGTCAAAAGGATGGGCTGTTAGTGTAGAATGGACAGATGATCCACATCCACGTAATTCATATTGGGAATTATGGGGTCTTCCTTTATTCGACATTCAAGATGCTGCTGCATTAATGTATGAACTTGCTGAATGTAGAAAAGTTAACCCAGAAGGTTACATTAAAATCAATGCGTTTGATGCTAGTATCGGTACAGAAAGTTGTGTATTATCATTTATTGTACAACGACCTTCAAACGAACCTGGTTTCTACTTAGAACGTAATGAAATTGGTGGTCGTAACATTCAATACACGATTTCAAGTTATGCTGTTCAAGCAAGACCTGCTGGAGACCGTTATTAAGGATAAGACATCATTTCTAATTTTTTAGGGACTTACTTGCTGTTGCCTTTATGAAAAGTCCTCAGTTTGTTTAGTTTTTAGAAAAATTTTGGGAACTTAGCATTATTTGTTATGTTGATTAATAATTTTTTGTAGAAATACAAAGTTAATCTAACTATTAGTTTCCTTTTTCAATATAATATTTTATGTTTAGAAATAACTTCTAAACTTAAAATATTATATATTTGATCATTATAATTTAAGTTTTAATTTATAGCATTTGACAAAGTACTGCTCATACATATATATATATATGTATGTATATATGATTACAATTTATAAGCGTGCTTCTAGAAGCTATTAAAAAAGTAATAACTTTTAGATAAATGGGCTCATCGTCTAATGGATAAAGACCGGAACCTTCTAAGTTTCTAATGTAGGTTCAATTCCTTCTGGGCCTGCTTAAATAAATATGTAGAAATTATTTATTATAATAAAACTATAATAAATAATTTAAGCCCCCATCGTCTAGAGGCCTAGGACATCTCCTTTTCACGGAGGGAACAGGGATTCGAATTCCCTTGGGGGTAATAAAGTATAATGGTGTTCTAAAAATATTTATACAAATCAAACATCTTCGATATTTATATAAATTTATAAAACCTTTTATGAGAAACTATATTATAATAATTAAATAATCTAGAGTTTCTTTTTTTTTTTTAATTAGTTATACTATATTAGTGAAAACTCAATTCGGAATAGTATAACTATTTCATGAGACTTGAGCGTTTCCTATCTTTATGTCTCCAGAGAGGAAAAGGTAAATGAACTCCAATAAGCAAGCAGCCAAAGTTAAAGTTCTCGTTGATCGTGATGCTAACAAAACTAGTTTCGAAAAATGGGCTAAGCCAGGTCATTTTTCACGTACATTGTCTAAAGGTCCAAAAACAACTACTTGGATTTGGAATTTACATGCAGATGCACATGATTTTGATAGTCAAACAAACTCTTTAGAAGAAGTTTCTAGAAAAATTTTTAGTGCACATTTTGGGCAACTAGCAATAATATTTTTATGGATAAGTGGGATGCATTTTCACGGTGCTTATTTCTCGAATTACTTAGCATGGTTAAATAATCCTATTAGTATTAAGCCAAGTGCACAAGTTGTGTGGCCTATTGTTGGTCAAGAAATCTTAAATGGAGATGTTGGTGGTAATTTTCAAGGTGTTCAAATAACATCAGGTTTTTTCCAATTATGGCGTGCTGAAGGTATAACAAGTGAAATTGAATTATACTGGACTGCCATTGGTGGTTTAATTATGTCTGGGTTAATGCTATTTGGTGGCTGGTTCCATTATCACAAAGCTGCTCCAAAATTAGAGTGGTTCCAAAATGCAGAGTCAATGTTAAACCATCATCTATCTGGTTTATTAGGTTTAGGTTGTTTAGCTTGGTCTGGACACCAAATTCATATATCATTACCTATTAATAAATTATTAGATGCGGGTGTTGCTTCACAAGAAATCCCTTTACCTTATGAATTTATTATTAATAGGGAATTAATCGGGCAGCTTTACCCAAGTTTCAAAAAAGGTTTAGTTCCTTTCTTTTCCTTAAATTGGGGCGAATATTCTGATTTTTTAACTTTTAAAGGTGGATTAAACCCTGTAACAGGTGGGCTTTGGTTAAGTGATACTGCTCATCACCATCTAGCTTTAGCGGTATTATTTATCGTTGCAGGTCATATGTACCGTACAAATTGGGGAATTGGACATAGTATGAAAGAAATTTTAGAAGCTCATAAAGGTCCCTTTACTGGGGCTGGTCATACAGGTCTTTATGAAATTTTAACAACTTCATGGCATGCACAACTAGCAATTAATCTAGCAATGATGGGATCGTTAAGCATTATAGTTGCTCATCATATGTATGCAATGCCTCCATATCCCTATATCGCTACTGATTATGCTACACAACTTTCTTTATTTACTCATCATATGTGGATTGGAGGATTTTGTATTGTAGGTGGTGCAGCACATGGAGCTATTTTTATGGTTCGTGATTATAACCCAGCAAAAAACTATAATAATTTATTAGATAGAGTTGTTCGTCATAGAGATTCTATTATTTCTCATTTAAATTGGGTTTGTATATTCTTAGGCTTCCATAGTTTTGGATTATACATACATAATGACACAATGAGAGCATTAGGACGTGCGCCAGATATGTTTTCAGATACAGGTATTCCTTTAAAACCTATTTTTGCACAAGCAATTCAAAATTTACATTTATTAGCACCAAGTAGTACGGCCCCAAATGCTTTAACTACAGCAAGCTACGTGTTTGGTGGAGATATTGTTTCTATTGGATCAAAAATTGCTATAATGCCAATAAAATTAAGTACAGCTGATTTTATGGTTCACCATATTCATGCTTTCACAATACATGTGACGGTTTTAATTTTATTAAAAGGTGTTTTATATGCCCGTAGTTCAAAACTAATCCCTGATAAAGCTAATTTAGGTTTCCGTTTCCCTTGTGATGGCCCAGGAAGAGGTGGTACTTGTCAAGTTTCAGCTTGGGATCATATATTTTTAGGTTTATTCTGGATGTACAACTCAATTTCAGTAGTTATCTTTCATTTCAGTTGGAAAATGCAATCTGATGTTTGGGGATCAGTAACACCAACAGGAACAGTTTCCCATATTAGTGGTGGTAATTTTGCTCAAAGTGCAATTACTATTAATGGATGGTTAAGAGATTTTTTATGGGCACAAGCATCACAAGTAATTCAATCATATGGATCTTCTTTATCCGCTTATGGTTTAATCTTCCTTGGTGCACATTTCATTTGGGCATTTAGTTTAATGTTCTTATTTAGTGGTCGTGGCTATTGGCAAGAACTTATTGAATCAATTGTTTGGGCTCATAACAAAATTAAAGTTGCACCAGCAATTCAGCCTCGAGCATTAAGTATTACTCAAGGTCGAGCTGTAGGATTAGCACATTATCTATTAGGTGGTATTGGGACAACATGGTCTTTCTTCTTAGCAAGAATTATTTCTGTAGGATAAAATTAATGAGGTAAAATATTTATGGTAACTAAATTTCCAAAATTTAGCCAAGCTTTAGCACAAGATCCGACAACTAGAAGAATTTGGTTTGGAATTGCAACAGCGCATGATTTTGAAACACATGATGGGATGACAGAAGAAAATTTATATCAAAAAATCTTTGCTTCGCATTTCGGTCATTTAGCAATTATTTTTCTTTGGACATCTGGTAATTTATTCCATGTTGCTTGGCAAGGTAACTTTGAACAATGGTCTTTAAACCCATTAAAAGTAAAACCAATTGCCCACACAATTTGGGATCCACATTTTGGTGATCTTGCAATGAAAGCTTTCACAAAAGGTGGGGCATTTTACCCAGTAAATATCTCTTATTCAGGTGTTTACCATTGGTGGTATACTATTGGAATGAGAACAAATAATGATTTATATATTGGGTCTATTTTTTTAATAGCCTTATCTAGCTTATTATTATTTGCTGGTTGGTTACATTTACAACCAAAATTCCGTCCAAGCCTATCTTGGTTTAAAACTAATGAGTCGCGTTTAAACCATCATTTAACAGGTTTATTTGGGGTAAGCTCCTTAGCATGGACAGGACATTTAGTTCATGTTGCTATTCCAGCATCTCGTGGTATCCATGTTGGTTGGGATAATTTCTTAACAACTTTACCGCATCCAGATGGTTTAACTCCATTTTTTGATGGTAATTGGAATGCTTATTCTCAAAACCCTGATACTGTAGAACATATTTTTGGTACAAATACGGGTTCCGGTACTGCTATTTTAACATTCTTAGGTGGTTTCCACCCACAATCTCAATCTCTTTGGCTTACTGATATAGCACATCATCATCTTGCAATTGCAGTTGTATTTATAATTGCTGGCCATATGTATAGAACAAATTTTGCTATTGGTCATAATATGAAAGAAATTCTAGATGCACATCGTCCACCTGGTGGAAGATTAGGTGCTGGACATCGAGGATTATTTGATACAATAACAAACTCCTTACATATACAACTTGGTTTAGCTCTAGCAGCATTAGGTGTAACTACATCTCTAGTTGCTCAACATATGTACGCAATACCACCTTATGCTTTCATGGCAAAAGATTTTACAACTCAAGCTGCTCTTTATACACATCATCAGTATATAGCTGGGTTTTTAATGGTAGGGGCATTTGCACATGGGGCAATTTTCTTTGTTAGAGATTATGATCCAGAAGCAAATCAGGATAACGTATTAGCTAGAATGCTTGAGCATAAAGAAGCAATTATTTCTCATTTAAGTTGGGTTAGTTTATTTTTAGGTTTCCATACATTAGGATTATATATTCATAACGATACTGTAGTTGCTTTTGGTCAGCCTGAGAAACAAATACTAGTAGAACCTGTTTTCGCACAATTTATCCAAGCTGCTTCAGGAAAAGCAGTTTATGGCTTTGATCTTTTATTATCTTCAAAAGAAAGTCCTGCTAGTGTTGCTGGAAGCGAAATCTGGTTACCTGGTTGGATAGAAGCAATTAATAATGATAAAAATGATTTATTTTTAACTATTGGGCCTGGTGATTTTTTAATACACCATGCTATTGCTTTAGGGTTACATACTACAACATTAATCTTAGTTAAAGGGGCCTTAGATGCCCGTGGTTCTAAATTAATGCCAGATAAAAAAGATTTTGGTTATAGTTTCCCGTGTGATGGTCCAGGTCGTGGTGGTACTTGTGATATTTCAGCTTGGGATGCTTTCTATTTATCAATGTTTTGGATGTTAAACACAATCGGTTGGGTTACTTTCTATTGGCATTGGAAACATGTTACAATTTGGCAAGGTAATGCAGCTCAGTTTAATGAATCTTCAAACTATATTATGGGTTGGTTACGTGACTATTTATGGTTAAACTCATCTCCATTAATAAACGGTTATAATCCTTATGGTATGAATAGTTTATCGGTATGGGCCTGGATGTTCTTATTTGGACATTTAATTTGGGCTACTGGTTTTATGTTCTTAATTTCATGGAGAGGATACTGGCAAGAGCTTATAGAAACATTAGTTTGGGCTCATGAGCGCACACCTCTTGCGAACTTAGTTCGTTGGCGTGACAAACCTGTTGCTCTATCAATTGTTCAAGCAAGGTTAGTTGGGTTAGTTCATTTTACAGTTGGTTATATTTTAACTTATGCTGCTTTTGTTATAGCTTCAACTACTGGAAAATTTGGTTAATTTAGATTATACTATTATTTAGGTTTGTATATTAAAGTATAAATAATTACTTTAATATACAAATTTAATAAAATATAAAAAAATTAATTAAGGAATTGTCTATGGCTAAACAATCAATGATTGAAAGAGAAAAAAAGCGAGAAAGATTAGTTATAAAATATAGCGAAAAACGAAAGTCACTTCTTTTAGAATTTAAAAAAGCAAATACTTTTTCTGATCAAATGGAGGTTCATAAAAAAATAGAAAAGCTACCAAGAAATAGCTCACGTATAAGATTAAGAAACCGTTGTTGGAGAACTGGTCGTAGCCGAGGGGTTTATAGAGATTTTGGTTTATGCCGACATATGGTTAGACAAATGGCACATAATTGTTTACTACCTGGTGTAAGAAAAGCTAGTTGGTAATTAAAAATAAAAAAACAGGAGAGATAATAATTATATTATCTCTCTTTCTTATAGACCAAGTTTATTTCCGCGACGGTATTGTAAAAAAGCAGCAACGAATAAACCAATTAAAGTTACTGGAATAAGACCTAATACCATACCAAAAAGAAGAGGTTCAATCATAATATAAAGATATATAAATAATTATTAAAGTGATTAAGGGTATTACATTGGATAAGTTTAAATAATCAGAAGATATTAGCCCTATATTCTAGATACTAATATATTTGTACAAAATCACTATTTATAAGTTGTTTATCTAAAACCAACTGAAGCTTGCCAAAGGAAAGCAAGTAATAAAAAAAGAACTGGAACAATTGGTAAAATATCTACAATTGGACTATACATTGAGTACAGTTCTGGTAACTTTGTTAGTAATATGATTTCCATATTTTATTAGCCTTTTTGTAAAAATACTATCGAACCATTATATTCAATAAAATAGAGTTAGATATACTATAGTATATAGTAAGACAATATATTTTATTTACTTTAACTCCTAACTTTCTTATTATTTTAAATTTTTTGCTAGATAAAGTAACTTTCAACTTTTTATGCTAACCTTTTTCTTCTAATGAATTAAAAAAGACCATTTTTGTAGTAAAAAAGAATAAATGGGTTATTTATTTTAAGGCAAGTAAACCTCAAAAAATACATATAGAAATAAATTTTTTATCGTTAAATTATATAATCTTAAATGAGATACAAATGTAACCCTAATTTTATGTAAACCAACCATAACTATGTAAACCTTGTCCTAAAAAATTAACCCCAAGATAACAAACCCAAACAACAAAGAACCCGATACTTGCTAAAAGAGCTGGTTTTTTCCCATTTAAGCCTACTATTAGTCGAAGGTGTAAGTATGCTGCAAAAATTAACCAAGTGATTAAAGCCCAAGTTTCTTTTGGATCCCAACTCCAATAAGATCCCCAAGCTTCATTTGCCCAAACAGCACCTGCTATTATACCAATAGTCAAAAAAGGAAACCCTAAACTTATAGCTCTATAACTCCAATTATCGATATGGTATAAAAATTTTGTACGATTATTGATAACAATATCTTCTTCTTCATTATAAATTACATCGAGACCTAGATATAAAAATTGACTTTTAGTTAGGTTTAAAGTTTTTATCATATGCTTCTCATATTCAGCAGCTCGTACTGGTATCATTTTTATATAATCTTCAAGTTCTAAAAACGCACCTACATAAACTATTGCGAATGATGAGCCAATAATTAATATTGCATAACTTAACATCATTAAACTAACGTGCATCATTAACCAATTTGATTGTAACGCCGGGACTAACGCACTTGCTTTTTGCATTTCAAGTGGTAGTGTTAATGCAGCAAAACCAGTAATAAATAAAACAATTGGGACAATAATACACCCAAATAATGAACTTTGAGTTTTAGACTCTAAAGCTTGATAAACAAATAAAAGTATGCACGACAAAAACAATAGAGATTCATATAAATTACTTAAAGGAAAATAGCCAAATTGAATCCAACGATTTAATAAAAAAACAAAGAGACTTAAGGTTGCAAATCGTGAAGTAATTTTTGCTAAAGTACCCAAAAATTTAATATTTTTAAACCCTAAACTAAACCAATAGAAAATTGTAGAAATAAGACAGCAAGCAAATAGGATATTATTAAAGATATTACTATCATTACAGACGTTAGAAAAATCCTGGAAAAACATTAATACCCCCTATTTATATAATATAATTAAAATTGCCTTGAATGTACAGAATTAGTATAGCTTATATATTTACAAAAAAACCAAACATCAAAAAATCATGTAACTAAATATATAATTAAAGACTAAAAATCTAAAGTAAATAAGTTTAAAATTATGAATATAAAAGAAAAAACAAAATATTTATAGTAATTAAAATTATATTATATTATATAAATGTATATATGTTAAATATTTAGATTATAATATATAATAATATAACATAATAATATAATATATATCTATAATAATATAATACTTATTATAAATATATATTATATTATACTATACTTATATCATTTATACCAATCAATATCTCTTAAGAGCGACTATTATTAATAATTATTTTTTAAATAATAATAATTTAGTTAACACATAATAAAAAATCAGGAGTCATATATGAAACTAGCTGTTTACGGTAAAGGTGGTATCGGTAAATCAACAACAAGTTGTAACATCTCTGTTGCTCTTTCTAGAAGAGGAAAACGTGTTTTACAGATTGGGTGTGATCCAAAGCATGATAGTACCTTTACATTAACTGGTTTTTTAATTCCAACGATTATTGATACATTACAAGCAAAAGATTATCATTATGAAGATATTTGGCCAGAAGACGTTATATACCAGGGCTATGGCGGAGTTGACTGTGTTGAAGCAGGTGGACCACCTGCTGGTGCTGGTTGTGGAGGCTATGTTGTTGGTGAAACAGTTAAACTTTTAAAAGAATTAAATGCATTTGATGAATACGATGTAATTTTATTTGATGTTTTGGGAGATGTTGTTTGTGGTGGTTTTGCTGCACCATTAAATTATGCTGATTATTGTTTAATTGTAACAGATAATGGTTTTGATGCATTATTTGCTGCAAACCGAATTGCTGCTTCAGTAAGAGAAAAAGCTAGAACACATGCATTAAGACTTGCCGGACTTATAGGTAATAGAACCGCTACTCGAGATTTAATTGATAAATATATTGATGCAGTACCAATGCCAGTTTTAGAAGTATTACCTCTTATTGAAGATATTAGGGTTTCAAGAGTAAAAGGTAAAACTTTATTTGAGATGACAGAATCTGATAGTGCTTTATATTATATTTGTGAATACTACCTAAATATAGCAGACCAACTTATCGCTAATCCCGAAGGTGTGGTTCCAAAAGAAGCTGCAGATCGTGAATTATTTAGTTTACTATCTGATTTCTATTTAAACCCAAAAGAAAAAGATCAAGATACATTAGAATTTGATACTATTGAAAATGATTTAAATGAAGTATTTTCAATTTAGTCTAAAATAATTAGACTTATAAATTTTAATTTTTTAGTAAAAGGATTTATATGAATCAGATAAAACATGTAGATAACAAGGATTTAAAAGAAAAAATAAATTTTGAATGTGAAACAGGGAACTACCATACGTTTTGTCCAATTAGTTGTGTTGCTTGGCTATACCAAAAAATTGAAGATAGTTTCTTTTTAGTTATTGGTACAAAAACCTGTGGATACTTTTTGCAAAACGCGTTGGGAGTAATGATTTTTGCTGAGCCCCGCTATGCCATGGCAGAACTAGAAGAAGGTGATATATCAGCACAATTAAGTGATTATGAAGAGCTAAAACGATTATGTTTACAAGTAAAAAGAGACCGAAACCCTAGTGTAATCTTTTGGATTGGTACATGTACAACAGAAATCATCAAAATGGATTTAGAAGGTATTGCACCAAAACTAGAAGCAGAAATAAGCTTGCCAATTGTAGTGGCAAGAGCAAACGGTCTTGATTATGCTTTTACACAAGGAGAAGATACTGTATTAGCTGCTTTAGCACAACGACCAAATGCAAAGCAGTCGGAAAATCAATTAGACACAGTATTACCAACTAATAAGGATTATATTGAACATGTACCTCTTATTTTGTTTGGTTCTATACCTGACCCAGTTGTTAACCAACTTACTTTAGAGTTGAAAAAACAAGGTATTCGGGTTTCGGGTTGGTTACCTTCAAAACGTTATACTGAATTACCTCTTATTAATGAAGGCAATTACGTTTGTGGAGTAAATCCATATTTAAGTCGAACGGCAACAACATTAATGAGAAGAAGAAAATGTAAACTAATTGGTGCTCCATTCCCAATTGGACCTGATGGTACAAGAGCTTGGTTAGAAAAAATTTGTACAGTTTTTGGTATTGAACCTAAAGGGTTGCAACAAAGAGAAGATGAAATATGGGAAAAATTAAAATATTATGTGAGCTTAATTGATGGTAAAAGTGTATTCTTTATGGGTGACAATTTATTAGAGATTTCATTAGCACGTTTTTTAATAAGAGCAGGTATGGTTGTCTTTGAAATTGGTATACCTTATATGGATAAAAGATATCAAGGAGCTGAATTACAATTATTGCAAAAAACTTGTAAAGAAAAAAATATTCCAATTCCTATTATTATTGAAAAGCCTGATAATTATAACCAAGTAGATAGGATTCGTGATATGAAACCGGATTTAGTTATCACTGGTATGGCACATGCAAATCCATTAGAAGCAAGGGGTATTAATACAAAATGGTCTGTTGAATTTACGTTTGCTCAAATCCATGGTTTTACAAACGCCATTGAAGTTTTAGAATTAGTAACGAGACCACTTCGCCGTAATCAAAAACTTGAAAAAATTGGATCTCAGCGTTATACTGACCGTCGATAATCCAAATTTTTTTAAAGTTAATAAATAAATTTGAATTTTATACAAATACTATACTATACTATACTTATATCATTATTTCCATATTCTATATGTATAGTTTATGCATAACAATATAAACTAAACTATATATAGAGTATGAAAAATTTATTTTTTATTAAAACTCATAGTTTTTCATTACTTTCCAGATTAATGTTTAATTTTAAGAAATCAGTATTAATATTTTTTTTAGCTATCAGCATACCTTTAGCAGCATTTGCCGATGTTGCAGGTTTAACAAAATGTAGTGAATCAGCATCTTTTAATAAGCGGTTTGATGCTAGTGTTAAAAAATTAGAAGTAAGGGTTAAAAAATATGAGCCTGGGTCTCCTCCAGCATTAGCTTTAGAACAACAAATAACTAGAACTAAGCAAAGATTTACTCGTTACTCAAACTCTGAGTTATTATGTGGTAAAGAAGGTTTACCCCATCTGATAACAGATGGAAGATGGGATCACGCTGTTGAATTTGTAATTCCAGGGATGATGTTCTTATACATAAGTGGTTGGATAGGTTGGGCTGGTCGTAGTTATCTAAATATAGTAGGTGATACTTCAAACCCAACGGAAAAAGAAATTATCCTTGATGTACCATTAGCCGTAAAAATTATGTCATCAGGATTTATTTGGCCAGTATCAGCTTGGCAAGAATTTACTACTGGTGATTTTTTAGTCCCTGATTCTGAAATTACTGTATCTCCAAGATAATAACAAATTCTTATTCTTAAAATAAAAATTTCACTATATATAATAATAAATTAAGAGGTATCGAACAACATGGACAATTTCTTAAAATATCTTTCGACTGCACCTGTTTTATTTGTTGGGTGGATGACATTTACTGCTGGGTTTATTATTGAAGCAAATCGTTTTTATCCTGATGCATTAACATTCCCTGTCTTTTAAATATAATTAAATTTTTTCATCTAAAAAACAAACTGTATTAATCCTATATCTGGTTATTAATATAGTTTGTTTTACTAATAAATAATATTGTTTGTTCTTCTATCGTTTAAGAAGTAGTAATTAGGGGTGATTTATAATCAAAAATAATGGGTTGAAAATATGACGAACTTAAATTTCGTGCCTAAGAACGTACCTAGTGATTTTAATGTTTCAAATCGCATATCAGCTGAGATTAATGAGAGTAATAAAAGTTTATTTGATAGTAACTTTGATGTAAATGATCTATGGAGTGAAGAAAATGGAAAACTGGATCGTTGGGGTATTAGTGATGGAAGTGAAGAGCATGATAAGTTAGGTAATTTAAATAAAAATTTCAAAGAAACTAGGGTTGGCGAGAAAAAAAAACCTAACCAAAACATTTTGGCTAAGGACAAACTTAATAAAATTCAGGTTTATTTTATTGTTAAATCTATAAAAGTAGACGAAAAAGAATTTTTAGTTGCCGTACCAGTTAATAATTTTGATGATTTATCAAATTCTTCTTACGGGAAAGCTATCTCAGCAAGAGCAGGTACTTTTTTAATGAGGACTGATGCAGATCTTAATAAAAAGGGGTTCATCGAAGGTAGACCAGGTAATAGGCCTTTTATATTAGAACATGCACTTGAAGTGGAAGCTCCATACGGAAGTTTACCAGAATTTCCTTTAGAAGCTTTACTTTTACCAAAAAAATATGGAAGAAATGGTAATGTAGAGATACCAGATTTGACTATAGAAGAGCAGGAAGAAGATGAGTCAAAATTAATTACAGAAACGATAGTTGACGATTCAGGAAAAGAAAGAATGCTTTATTACTTTTTGAGTGAATATGAATATGATTACGCATTTCTTGATAATACAATATTTACAAATGCTGAGCCTTACTTAACAACACCAAGAAATGAAGTAATCTTCAATAGAACATTTAAGGATATATTAGAGAATAATATCAAAACTATTAAGTTAGATGATATTTGGAATAAAGAAAAAAAAGAATTCAGATTAGCAGAAATAGAAGATTTAGTTTATAAAAATACGGACGAATTATTGAGTAAAAATATAATCCCGGTTTTTTCTAATTTAGAAGAAGCACAAGACTTATTAATAACAGTTCTTGAAGAACTTCTGGAACCTTTTAAAACTATAAGGTTTATTGAGAATTCTAGTAACCAGGAGGATTATCCTTTAACAAATATAGATTATTTCGATGACTCATTTACGTTACAAAATAAATATGCTTTTCCCGAAACCAGAATGGATAAAATTCAATTATGGTTAACGAAGTATAGATTAATAAAACCGCGTACACAATTGAAACCTCAATATGAATTAAATTACCAACGCTTTTTATTTCCACGTATTCCTGAAGAACTACATGAGTTTCTTGAACCAGATGAACGTAGTGAAACTGCTTACTTATCTGAGAGTGATACAGTGTTGTTAGATATTGCTAGTAATGTTAAAATTATTTCTATGGGGTTGGGCGATTTTTTAAGTTTTTGGAATAATACTGAAACAAAGAATGGCGAAATATTATTTATACCATCTTCAAAAAGTTTCAAAAAAATAAACCTACCGTTAATTTCTAAAAAACCAAGAGATCGGTTTTATGAATATCAGCAACAATTCCGAGGTGATAATAAACAAAAAATAGAGGATTATAACTATAGCTATGAAATAAAAAGTTCCCTTAATTAATTTTAAGAACGAAGTTTAATACTTTTTTAGTTTTTATAAAGCGGATAATATATACCCTTAATAAACTAAAGAAAATTTATTTTTCTTTAGTTTATTGAAAAAAAGCAATACTAAAATTTTAATTCTGCAGCTTGAACTTTTTCGAATTGTTTTTTCTTAATAACGAAAAAGATTTGAGTAAATAATACAGAAAAAGCAAAGACTATGAAACCAATTACTCTACTTGGGTCTTGTAAAACAATTTCTACATCCGTCTGCCCAAACCCACCAACATTAGGATCTTTTGTTAAAGGCTGATCTAATTTAATAGTATCTTTTTTTGAAACTACTAATGATAATCCTTTTGGAATCGTTTGTTTAGTTTCTTTACCTGTAGAACCTATTATAGTTATTGAAGTTTCACCTTTATCTAAAGTTTGAATTTCTGCAATTTGACCTTCAGAAGAGGAAGTAACAATATTATTATTACTTTTTTCTCCAGTAGGATATATTTGTCCTCGGCCTCTATTTGCCCCAACATAAATAGGGTATTTTAAGAAATTGATTTTCTTATTAGTTGCTGGGTCAGGTGATAAAACCGGGAAAATAATTTCTTGATGTGTATCACCAGCAATTGGGCCAACTACTAAAATATTATCTTGAGTGGAACTATAAGGAGATATATAAATCCCTTTACTTTTTTCCTGAATTTCCTTTGAAATTAGGTTTTTTGGTGCTAATTTAAAGCCTTCAGGTAAAATAACAACAGCACCAACGTTTAGTCCACTCAGTTGACCATTACCTAAAATTTGTTTGGCATCTTTGGCATAAGGAATCTTTACAGCTGCTTCAAAAACTTTATTTGGTAATATAGCTTTTGGGGATTCTATTTGCACAGGTTTTTCTGCTAAATGACAATTTGCGCAGGCAATTCGTCCATTTGCTGCACGTGGGTTTGTATATGCTTGTTGAGCATAGATTGGGTAGGCTTCTGACATCTTAACCGAAAGTGTAAGACTACTAATGATAAAAATAAAGCTTATCATGATAAATTTCATTAGTCTTTTCAAAAGTTCCATATTGAAATTAGGTAAATTAAAAAGTTTTTAATTGATAATCCTTGATAGAAAGAGGTTTTAGTAAAAAAAGAGGTTATCTAAAGATAATAAGGAATTAATTCCTTATTATCTTTAGATAACCTCTTTTTTTACTAAGTTAATTGATGTTATGCTTCCTAAAAAGTATAATAAAAATAAAGCACCTGATAACAATAATTGTGTTATAGGATCTGCTGAAGGTGTCAATACAGCACCCAATATTGTAGAAAAAAGTATCATCGGTCGCCAATAATTTAACATTTTTATTGGGTCAACTATCTTAGATAAACTTAAGATAATTTGGACAATTGGTACTTGAAATACTAATCCAGTGCTAAAAAATAAAGTAGAGACAAAATTAAAATATTGAGTGAAAGACCAAAAAGGCTCGATAACTTCTGAGCCATAAAAAATAAAAAAATTCAAAGCTGCAGGAATCAAAAGAAAGTAAGAAAAGAGTAACCCTAAAATAAATAAAACAATAGAACTAACTAATAAACCGACTATGATATTTTTTTCATTTTTAGTTAAAGCAGGTCTAAAAAAAAAAAGTGTTTGACTTAGTAATAATGGGGTAGAAAATAATACACCCGCATAAAAGGATATTAGTAAAGTCGAAACAAAATATTCGCCTGGAGATAGTTGAAAGAATTGTATATTCGAGACAGGACTTTCTAAAATTTTAACTAATAATTTCACATTATAAAATGTAAAAAATGTAATTAATGATAAAAAACTTAAAATATGAAACGCTCGTTGCCTTAGTTCATCAAAATGCTCGTTAAAATATAATTCTGTAATTGAACGTGATGACGTCTTAATAATATCCGTCATGGAATAAAATTTAAACTTTAATCTTTTAACATTTTCTCTCATAGTTTCTACAAAAAATATTTATAATGCTTTAAGACTCTATAAATTTAAAAGCTTGTAACTTAGATGATGCTATTTTCATCTCTTGTGATGCATCAATTTTTTCTTTAGTTGTTTCTGCTAAATCTAAATTTTTTGTAGCTTCAGCTAAAAACTCTTTCGCCTGAGTATAATCTTGTTTTATGATTTCTTCTACTCCACTGATTAAGACTATAACTTCATCGTTTTTTATAACAGCAAACCCACCAAGAACAATAATAGGTGTCCAAGATGAATTAACTTTAATTCTAAGAATCCCGATTTCAAGAGCAGTAATTAAAGGAGCATGGCCTGTAAGGATACCTAATTGACCTGTAAGACTAGGTAGAACTACTTCGTCGGCAGAAGTATCCCAAATTAATCCATCTGGAGCAATTACACGAATATTTAAACTCATTGGAAAATTCCCTAATTAATTATTAAAAGTTTTTGCTTTAGAGATTGCTTCATTAATATCACCAACTAAATAAAAAGCTTGTTCAGGTAAATCGTCTAGTTCACCCCCTAGAATCATATTGAAACCTTTAATCGTATTTTCTAAATCTACATATTTACCAGGAGAACCAGTAAAGATTTCTGCAACAAAGAATGGTTGTGATAAAAAACGTTCAATTTTTCTAGCACGGTCAACAACTAAACGGTCTTCTTCAGATAGTTCATCAATTCCTAGAATTGCAATAATATCTTGTAGTTCTTTATAACGTTGTAATGTTTCTTTAACTAATTGAGCTGTTTTATAATGTTCATCACCAACAATTAAGGGTTGTAACATAGTTGAAGTTGAATCTAACGGATCCACAGCTGGATAGATTCCTTTAGCAGCTAAACCTCTAGATAATACAGTTGTTGCATCTAAATGAGCAAAAGTTGTAGCTGGTGCTGGGTCAGTTAAATCATCTGCAGGTACATAAACAGCTTGAATAGAAGTAATCGAACCTTGAATAGTTGATGTAATACGTTCTTGTAAGGCACCCATTTCAGTACCTAGAGTCGGTTGGTACCCTACAGCTGAAGGCATACGTCCTAATAAGGCTGAAACTTCTGAACCAGCTTGTACAAATCTAAAAATATTATCAATAAATAATAAAACATCCTGTTTATTGATATCACGGAAATACTCAGCCATTGTTAGAGCAGTTAATCCTACACGCATACGTGCACCTGGTGGCTCATTCATTTGACCATAAACTAAAGCTACTTTAGATTCTAATAAATTTTTCTCATTTATTACACCAGATTCTTTCATCTCCATGTATAAATCATTACCTTCACGTGTTCTTTCACCTACTCCCCCAAAAACAGAAACACCACCATGAGCTTTCGCAATATTATTAATTAATTCCATAATTAAAACAGTTTTACCTACTCCTGCACCACCAAAAAGTCCAATTTTACCACCTCTACGATAAGGAGCTAATAAATCTACTACTTTAATACCAGTTTCAAAAATAGCTGGTTTAGTCTCAAGGTCTGTAAAGGCTGGGGCAGGTCTATGAATAGGTAATGTTTCATTACCAATTTCATCTACTAAATTATCTACAGTTTGTCCTAAAACATTAAAAATACGACCAAGTGTTGGTTTACCTACAGGAACTAGGATTGGAGATTTAGTGTCAATAACTTTAACACCCCTTTGTAAACCATCAGTAGCACTCATTGCAATAGCTCTAACTCGATTATCCCCTAATAATTGTTGTACTTCACAAATAATAACTCCTTCTTTACTCTCTACTTCAAGAGCATTATAAATTTTTGGTAAGATCCCTGAAGAAAAGACTGCATCGATAACTGGTCCAATAACTTGTGTTATATAACCTGTATTAACATCTTTATCATTCGTTATTTTTTTTTCAGTCATAGTTTAATTATTTGCATTATTAAATAATAATGAAACCTGAAAATTTTTTAATTAATTTTATTTAAGCTTAAGAACAAAAGTAAAACAAGTCTTATTCTAGACTAAAAATTTTGAATTGATAGATTGTACAAATAAAAAAAAGATCAATAAATTTCGAGTAAGAAAAAATATGTATAGATATTTAAATTTTTTTAAGCTGAAAGTCGACCTGTTGTTCGTAACCAATTTTGTGCTTCTATATAATTATTTGGCGCAAGATTAATTGCTTGTTTCCAATATTCAGCAGCTTTATTAAAAAGTAGTTTAGCGACATCAATATTTTGTTTTTCTGAAGCTTTCACACCTTGGTAATGATATATAACAGCAATATTATTTAACGCTTGTGGTAAATTTGGGTTTAATTCTAAAGCTTGGTGATAATATTCTAAAGCTTTTAAATATTCTCCATTACTAGAATAGATTAAACCAATATTATATAAAATAAAACTACGATCATAAGGATCTTCTTCAAGTTGTAATGCTTCGTAGTAATTCTCTAATGCTTCAGCATACTCACCTTCAGATTGTGCTGACATACCATCTCTATAGTAAAAAAAAGCCTGTTTCTCTTCTTTGCTTGCTGGAAAAACTTTTAAAATAATATCGGCCATAATAGTAAAAGTTTTATCAATAAAATTATCATTTCTTTGTGAACGACTCATATTTTCTCTGTTTTTATATTTTTTATATCTTATTTCTTGAATTTCTTCAAAAAGTAAAGAAAAAGTATAGTTTAAAAATATTATAACATTTAAGCTAATATTCTAAGAACATTAATTTTCTACTGATGTAACAAAAGGTAATAAATGTAAATATCTTGCTCTTTTAATAGCTTTTGAAAGTTGTCTTTGTTGTTTTAATGTTAAATTTGTTGAACGGCGAGATTTAATTTTACCATGCTCTGTTGAAAATGATAAAAGAATATCTACTTGTTTATAATCAATTGTTTCATTTGGTTTAAGTTTAAATGGCTGACGTCTAGTTTTTGTCTGCTTTCCCTTATTTTCATTATTTGGCATATTATCCTCCTTATTTTACTTCTTTTTGGTAGGTATGTGTATTACAGTAAGGACAAAATTTTTTTAATTCAAGTCTATCTGGAGTGTTTCTACGGTTTTTTGTTGTTGTATAATCTATTTTTTTTCGACTTTTTTTGGCTGTTGCACCTTGATTAGAATTAATATTTGCTTTTCCATTAGTGTTTACTATTTTTTTACAGTTTGTACATCTTAGGGTTATTATAATTCTAGCGCCTTTATTTTTTGCCATAGTTTAATGTAAGTAAAAGTATTTTATTAAATGATAATTATTAATAATAGCGATATATCTATATAACTACTATTATATAGTAATATATTTTTCATTTCGAGATCAAGGTAGTTTTTTCTGATATTTTTTATAAGGTTTTTCTATTTAACTCCTATCTTGAAAATTTTAACTCGTCGTTATACAATGCTATGTTGATATTATTTAAAGGTAGAACTTTTTTATTTTAAATACTATTAAAATTATAGAAGGATTCAAGCAATCTATAGTTTTATTAATTAATGCCAAGTTAGGAGGTATATTTATGTTTGAGAGGTTTACTGAGCGGGCTTTACAAGTAATTATGATGTCACAAGAAGAATCTAGACGTTTAGGTCATAATTTTGTAGGTACGGAACAAATACTTTTAGGCTTATTAGGTGAAGGCTGTGGTGTAACCACTAATGCTGTCCGAGAGTATGGTATTACTATTAGAAAAGTAAGAATAGAAGTAGAAAGACTTATAGGTAAAGGGACAGGCTTTGTCGCAATAGAAATCCCCTTTACCCCTAGGGCAAAAAAGGTATTAGAGATGTCGATAAAACAATCTAAGGAGTTAAACCATAGTTATATCAACACTGAGCATATTTTTTTAGCTTTATTAAATGATACTGATGGTATATGCTCGAAAGTTTTACAAAACTTAGGGGCAAATATACCACGAATTAAATCTTATGTACTTAACGAGTTAGATAAAAACCATGAATCTGGTTCTTCAAAAGTATTAGCTAATGTTGGATCAGGAGACCCAAATCCGACAAAGGATTTATTTCTTTTTGATGATTTAGCTGAACCTTCGTTAGCTGCTCCAAACTTATTAGAGTATACAACAGATTTAACAGAAGCAGCTGAACGAGCAAAATTAGATCCGGTTGTTGGAAGACAAAATGAAATTGAACGTGTCATACAAATTTTATCAAGGCGCCGTAAAAATAACCCAATTTTAATTGGTGAGCCTGGAGTTGGTAAAACAGCAGTAGCGGAAGGCTTAGCACAAAGAATTATTCAACGTGAAGTTCCTAGTGAAATGCATGAACATAAAATATTTGTTTTAGATATTACATTATTGTTAGCAGGAACGAAATATCGTGGGGAATTTGAAGAACGTTTAAAAAGAATCGTACAAGAGCTAAAAGAACAAAACAATATAATTATTGTAATTGACGAAGTTCATACATTAGTTGGGGCTGGCGCAGCAGAAGGAGCATTAGATGCTGCGAATATTTTAAAACCTGCTCTGGCGCGTGGGGAATTACAATGTATAGGAGCTACAACAATTGATGAATATCGCCAACATATTGAGAAGGACCCAGCTTTAGAACGCCGTTTCCAACCAGTTTGGGTAAATGAACCTAGTATAGAAGAAACTATCACTATTCTAAAAGGTTTACGATTACGTTATGAGCAGCACCATAGATTAGAAATTACAAATGAAGCTTTAACTGCAGCGGCTAATTTAGGTGCTCAATACATAGCTGATAGATTTTTACCTGATAAAGCAATTGATTTGATTGATGAAGGTAGTGCAAGAGTTCGTTTAGTAAATTATCGTCTTCCTGAAGCTGTACATATTTTAGACAAAGAGTTACGAACAATTTTAGATAATAAAGATTTAGCTGTTCGAGAACAAAGATTTGAAACAGCAACTGAAATTAGAGATGATGAGTTAAATTTACGTGCCCAAATGGGAGCTATTATAAAAGCACAAAAAAGAATTGTCCCCAAAGGAGTATTGGAAAGGTTAAAGGTTGGAGCTCAAGATATTGCTTCAATTGTGGCTTTATGGACTGGTGTTCCAGTGACAAAAATTACCAAGGATGAAAATACTAGATTACTAGAATTAGAAAATGTTCTTCACCAAAGAGTAATTGGGCAAAAAGAAGCTGTATCAGCGGTAGCTCGAGCTGTGCGAAGAGCTAGGGTTGGGATGCGAAATATGAAACGACCAATTGCAAGTTTCTTCTTTTCAGGTCCTACTGGTGTAGGAAAAACTGAATTAACAAAGACTCTTGCTTCATTCTTTTTTGGCGCAGAAGATTCTATGGTTCGGTTAGATATGTCAGAATTTATGGAGCGTCACACTGTGGCTAAATTAATTGGATCACCCCCAGGTTATATTGGTTATAACGAAGGTGGACAACTAACGGAAGCTGTAAGACGTAAGCCCTATACTGTTGTATTATTTGATGAAGTTGAGAAAGCTCATCCAGATGTATTTAATTTATTGCTTCAAATACTTGAGGATGGTCGTTTAACAGATTCTAAAGGAAGAGTTATTGATTTTAAAAATACAATATTAATAATGACTTCAAATTTAGGGTCTAAAGCAATACAGAATAATGATTTAGCTTCACAAGGAATTGGTTTTGGTGGTGAAACAGGCGATACCAAAAAAACAAAATATGCTCAGTTATGTAATACTGTTGGAGAAAGTCTTAAAGCATTCTTTAAACCAGAGTTTTTAAATCGTATTGATGAAATAATTGTTTTTGAACAACTAACAAAAAATAATATTAAGCAAATTGCCGTTATCATGGTAAAAGATTTAATAGAGAGAGTGAAAAATGAAAAAGAAATTTCATTATCTTTAACCCCTAGAATGATGGAATTATTAATTGAAGAAGGTTTTAACCCTACTTATGGTGCTCGACCTTTACGTCGTGCTCTTGTAAAATTAGTTGAAGACAAGGTTTCTCTTGAATATTTACGTTATAAAAAAGATCATGATGACGATGATCCGGTAGATATTTTAGTAGATGTCGATTTTGATAAAGTTAAGGTTTCAATATCAAAAACTATTAAAAAAGAGGAAGAAGAAATTAAAAGAGAAGAGAAAGAAAAGCCAAAAGAAAAACCAAAATATAAAATCTCATTACCTAGACATAGACAACCAAAAGAGACTTCTATGGTAACTGACAAAAAACCAGAAAATACTCCATCTGGGGTCTAATTATAATTGTTCCTAATTATAGTTATATTTTATATATTAATATATAAGTTTCAAGAAATAATATATTGTGAAATAAATTTTCTTAATTAATGTTTAATATTTTAATAATATAAATTGGGTCACCTGGGACTTGAACCCAGAACTTTTCGGTTAAAAGCCGATTACTCTACCATTGAGTTAGCAACCCACTATTAGTGACATAATAACATATTAACCAAGTATAGTTTATAGATAAACTGTACTTGGTTAATATGTTATTAGTATGCTAATCCCATACTACGAGTTGTCTCAGCGGCTAAATAAACACGAACACTTAAAAAATCTGTTGGGCAAGCTGTTTCACAACGTTTACAACCAACACAATCTTCTGTACGAGGAGCTGAAGCAATTTGTCCTGCCTTACAACCATCCCAAGGTACCATTTCTAATACATCAGTAGGACAAGCACGAACACATTGCGTACAACCAATACAAGTATCATAAATATTTACGGAATGTGACATAGCTAATAATTCTTATAAGGAAATTCTATTTTGATAATTTAAAAGATTAAAAAATTAATGCTTAGTAAAAAAATTCAGATTTACTAATAATCAATTATAGATTGCATTCTATTGTAACGTAATAAAATTTTAATTGTCAATATAATAATAATTAATGATCTTTAATTTTAGAAAAAAGTAATACATTTAAAGATATAAATACAACGTTATGTTAATTTAATTATAAAATAAGATATTATATGTACATTACCTACCTTATTAATATACAAAATAACTACAATAGTTAGTAACAGGTTATTATTAACTTATATCTTGGTAAAAATTATAAATATTTTTGATAAATACAAGTTACCTGGGAAGAATTAAAACTTATTTTAAAAAAACTATTATGGTTGCAACTTTAGAAAGACGCGAAAGTGAAAAAAGAGATTGGGGAACATTTGCTACATGGATTACTAGTACTGAAAACCGTTTATACATTGGTTGGTTTGGTTGTTTAATGATTCCTACATTATTAACAGCGGCTTCTTGTTACATCATCGCTTTTATCGCAGCACCTCCTGTAGATATTGATGGTATTCGTGAGCCGGTAGCCGGATCTTTATTATATGGTAACAACATCATCAGTGGTGCTGTTATACCTAGTTCAAACGCAATTGGTATTCATTTCTACCCAATTTGGGAAGCTGCTTCAGTTGAAGAATGGTTATACAATGGTGGTCCTTACCAATTAATCGTATTCCATTTCTTAATTGGTGTTGCTTGTTGGATGGGTCGTGAATGGGAACTTAGCTACCGTTTAGGTATGCGTCCTTGGATTTTCGTAGCATTCTCTGCTCCAGTAGCAGCAGCTTCTGCGGTATTCCTAATTTACCCTATCGGTCAAGGTAGTTTCTCTGACGGTATGCCTCTAGGTATTTCTGGTACATTTAACTTCATGATCGTTTTCCAAGCTGAACATAACATTTTAATGCACCCATTCCATATGGCTGGTGTTGCTGGTGTTTTCGGTGGTTCATTATTCAGTGCTATGCATGGTTCTTTAGTAACTTCAAGTTTAATCCGTGAAACAAGTGAAGTTGAATCTGTTAACTACGGTTACAAATTCGGACAAGAAGAAGAAACTTACAACATTGTAGCTGCACATGGTTACTTTGGTCGTTTAATCTTCCAGTACGCTAGTTTCAATAACTCTAGAGCTTTACATTTCTTCCTTGCAGCATGGCCTGTAGTTGGAATTTGGTTAACAGCTTTAGGTGTTAGTACTATGGCATTTAACTTAAATGGTTTTAACTTTAACCAGTCTGTTGTAGATAGTGAAGGTCGTGTTATTAACACATGGGCTGATATCATCAACCGTGCAGACTTAGGTATGGAAGTAATGCATGAACGTAACGCTCATAATTTCCCATTAGATTTAGCATCTAGCGAAATTCTTCCTGTTGCGATTTCTGCTCCTTCTGTTGTTGGTTAATTCAATTAAAATAATCAGATTTATTTCTGTATTATTATTTTATCTCTAATTACTTTTTTGGTAGATAAGAGAGATAGGTCGAAAGATCGCTAGAGTAATAAGAAGTTCTATACTTCTTATTACTCTATTTAATATATTTGTATTCTAATATTACTAAGTATTAAAAAAAAAAACAAAAAAGATAATTCTAATTTAAGAGAGGTATAACCACTCTATCATAATATCACGTAATAGTTGAAAAATTTTATTAAAAAAAAATAATAAATAAAAATACTGTTTATAAATCATAATAAGTCATATACGTGTTATGACTTATTATGAAAAGGATTAGCTTTCTTCCTTAGTCAGGATAGTTTTTATTTAGCTATAAGTAATCAATTTTACTTTAGACTGAAAACAAAAAGAAAATATAGGCAATTAATAATTTATTATAGGATTTTGGACTTAAAAAAAAAGATAAGTAAATAATCATGGGGAAAGGAAGTTGAGGGAATTTAAAATTAATTATTATTACTTTTATTAGACCTTTTATATTTTTTAGCAAAATTAACATATACAAATACTTTTATGTATAAAAAAAAGTATTTGTATATGTTAATTTTAGAAATTATAAAATAAATACTTAGAATAAATAAGATTAAGTAAATTCACAAGATGTGAAAATTACTTAATCTTATTTATTCTAAGTATTTATTTTATAGACTAAATACACTACTAGCTGTAATATCTGAATCTGTTATTGTAACTAGATCTGCTTTAGTAAGTACACGACCACCACTATCAAAATTACGGTTTGCTTGTCTCATTCGAGCTCTGTCCAAAGAATTTCTGATACTTCGAGCATTTGCAAATAGTGGCTGTTCACGACGTTTTAAAATATAATTTAAAAATGCTGGTTCGGCTTCGGGAGAAAATTGATATTGTTGTTCTTCCAGCATCATTTTAGCAATAATAAGTAATTCATCTGGAGAATAATCTGGGAAATCTACATGATTTGCTATTCGGGAAGATAAACCTGGGTTAGAGCTATAGAATTGTTCCATACGTTCTTTATAACCTGCAAAAATAATTACTAGATCATCACGCTGGTTTTCCATAACTTGTAAAAGAATTTCAATTGCTTCACTACCATAATCTCTTTCATTATCTGGTTTATATAAGTAATAAGCTTCATCAATAAATAAAAGACCTCCCATTGCTTTTTTTAGTACCTCTTTAGTTTTTGGAGCAGTATGTCCAATATACTGTCCCACTAAATCATCTCTAGTTACAGTTAATAAATGTCCTTTTTTTGAATGCCCTAACTTAAAAAGAATATCAGCCATACGTGTAGCAACAGTAGTTTTACCTGTACCGGGACTACCAGTAAAAGACATATGTAAACCTGGATTCCCAGTTGTGAACCCTAAATTTTCTCTTAATTTGTCTATAATTAATAGTGCTGAGATTTCTTGAATTCTTGTTTTAACAGGTACTAAACCAACTAATTCTTCTTCTAAAATATCAATTATCGTTTTTATTTGTGTTTCTAAATAGACTTCTTTTAAGTTTAAATTTTTTTCTAAAGATAAATTTTCTAAGCTTTTTGTTATTCCCATATATGCTTTACTCCTTAGTAAAAATATTTATTGATTGTTAAAAAATTTTTTAGTTAATATGATTACAGATTTTAAATATAGAATTTTTTAATAAAAAACTTCTATTTGTCCATAATTTAGTAAACTTAGTTTCAAATACCTAACTTAAAATATTGAAAAATAATTAAAGTACTTTTGTAAGAAAATAAAAAATAGATAGCTGATTTTTATTTTCTTTCTTAGTTTGAATTATAATAAAGGTATTAATAAATGATTTTTTAGTTTTGTGGATTTAAATAAGTATTATTAATAAGTACTTCCATTTTTATGTATGCAAAAATACCTAGATAATTATTCAGGAGAACAATCATATGAATTGGCAAGTTATTGGTCAAGTAATTACTGCAACACTAATTATTGTATCAGGCCCACTTATTATTTTTATAGCAAAAAAAGCTGATTTATAAATTTTTATAAATAGTATCTAGGCTAATTTTTTGAAGTTCTGAGGCGCTTGAGTCATTAGGTTGCACAAATAATTTGCAATGACATTCTTTTCGTTCGCGCATTGAAACACAAGGGCAAACCCAATAATTTAGTTCAATTTCAGCTTTTTCACTACGAAAATTTCTACAAGGACATAACGGGACTCCATAATTATCTTTATAAGTAGCTAACCCTGTAATAATCACAGAAGTTATTGAAGGGTCTAAGCAAAAAAAGGTATTAGTTTGTTTAGCGTAGATTTCTGCAAAATTATGCATTTCTTTTAGACGATTATAAAAATTTTCACTCTTTGTTGAATGCATTTGTATAGTTTAAATTTAGTCTTAAATCTATGTGTTAGTATCGTTTACTACAAAATTTATTAATAAAATATATTATGTTAATTAATTATTTACCTTCAATTTTAGTCCCTTTAGTTGGGCTAGTTTTTCCTGCCGTTGCTATGGGCTTATTATTTATCTACATTGAAAAAGACACGATTGAATAACTTTCGAAATTTCCAAGGTTCTCTAGAGAACCTTGGAAATTTCGAAAGTTATTCAATCGTGTCTTTTTCAATGTAGATAAATAATAAGCCCATAGCAATTGCTTGTTAAAGTGAAGACCCTAACCCAGAATAAGAACCAAAAATAAAAGTACCTACAACGACTATAACTCCTAGGCCACCAACTAATGCGACTAACCAAAGTGGTATTCTTCCTGTTCCTGCCATAATATTCTCTTGCTCCTATATCTTTTCTTAACCTTATAAAAATTCTACCTAATAATTACAAAATTCCTTAGTTAAAGAAGTAACTAGAGAAAAGTACTGCTAATATGAAAAATAATAATAACCCCCAGTATAAAGACGTACGACTTATTTCAACTTCTTGCTTATTAGGATTTGGACCTGTCATTGAATAAACTCCTATCGTTGGATAAATTGCATTGATGTAATTGCACCTATAAAGAATATCGTTGGAACAGCTAAACCATGTATAGCAAGCCAACGAAAAGTAAAAATAGGGTAAGCTACAGGTTGATTTGTATTTCTAGTCACGTATTTCTCCTAAATATTATATAGTTTTTTTATAATCCTCTTGTTAAGTCTTCTAATTCTTCCTTAGCACTAAATCTATCATTTACTAACGGAACTTGTTGTCTATCCTGTGTAAAGTATTCATTAGGTCTAGGAGTTCCAAAAACATCATAGGCTAAACCAGTACTTATAAATAACCAACCAGAAATAAATAAAGAAGGAATTGTAATACTATGAATAATCCAATAGCGTACACTTGTTATGATATCAGAAAAAGGACGTTCCCCTGTTGAACCACCAGACATTTTAAAACTTTCTCCATTTTATAAAAATATATTATACCTTTCTTGTTTATAAGTATAATAAAGTTATTTCTCATTCCTATTAAAATCTTGTTTTTTTCCCAAAAGATAAGTAGGTTAAAAAGTTTTTAGGTAGAAATTTTTTTTGTTAGCGAGCAGCGAGAATCGAACTCGCATCAATAGCTTGGAAGGCTATGGTTTTACCACTAAACTATGCTCGCACTTATAACCTACTATAATATAATTTATTTATGTTTATTAGTTTTATTCCAACTAAAAGATAAATAAATAAATAAGTAGTTTAAAAATAAATATTATCTAGACTACTTTTAATAAATTAAAGTCCTTCTAGATTAATATTTAAAAATCTTGCTAATTCAGATGCCTCATTTTCCAAAATCTCTAAAGATCTTGGCTGTTCCACAGGCGTTAGTGGAATTTCTCGTTTATCCTTTGTACATAAATAAATAACACGCTTAGGGTTAATACCATCCTGTATATTTAATTTAATACTTTTAATATTTTTGAAGGCATATACTAATAATATCTGACGGTTTTTTCCTGGGAATCCTCGTCTTACTATTCTAACTAATTCATTTTGCTTATCAAATTCATTATACCCACTACCAACATCCCAAAAAACTGTAAGTCCAATATATATACTTAAACTTATAGCAACAACTCCATAGAATGTCATAACCAGCCCTTGAGGTAAAAATGCTAATTCCGTTGAGTTGATAAAAAATAATAAATTTTTTTGAAAATAGCTTGAAATACCTGTAAGTAAAAACCCTAACCCTCCAAAAAATAAAATAAATGTCCAAAAATAATTGCTAAAACGTCTAGAACCAACTACAATATCACGTTTTAATAAGTTATTAATTTTCTCAGTACTCATAATTCTTTCTTTATTTTCTTAACAGTATAGAATTTATAAATGTTTAGACTAAAATTCTAAATTTAATTTAAATATTAACAAAACTAAAAGGTATTAAATTAATTTAATTCCTTTTAGGCCTAAAAACAAACCAGATGCAAGTACGAAGGCAATACCTAACAATAAAACGTAATCGATAAGAACACTCATTTTTTTTCCTTGGCTAAAAATTATAAAAAATGATATAATATACTATTATATATCTAAAACCAAAAAATACACTAATTTAATTGGCTAAACTGGTTCAAAAAATAAAATTTTTCATTAACTTGAATCCTAAATTATTCTCTTTTAAAAAGATATAAATATTTTTATATAATAAAGTTTTACAAAATACTTATGACAAGTTTTATTAAACCTTACAACGATGACCCTTCGGTTGGACACTTATCAACACCAGTCACTTCATCAGCAGCAACAAAAGCTTATCTAGGTAGTTTACCAGTTTATAGAAAAGGACTATCTCCTCTTTTAAGAGGGTTAGAAATTGGTATGGCACATGGTTATTTATTACTAGGACCTTTTGAAAAATTAGGACCATTACGAGCATCTGAAATTTCACTTCTAATTGGATTTCTATCCTCTGTAGGTTTAGTAACAATACTTACGGTTTGCTTAGCTATGTATGGGAAAGTAACTTTTCAAGAATCTGAGGTTATCAATAAAAATGATTTATTAAATGGTAAAAATTGGAATCAATTCACTTCTGGATTTTTTATTGGTTCTTTTGGGGGTGTTAGTTTTGCTTATTTAATCTTGCTTAATTTAGATTATTAGTTAGGTAGTTTTTGAATATCTTAAAAATTAAGATGTTCAAAAACTACTTACCTAATAATCTAAATTAAGAAACTTAACATATAAACGCGTTTTTAAGATAGCAAAACAATACTTATAAAATTTTCCAGATAATTGTGACTCATTGATTTTTAAGTTAACAAGTAATGTTAAACGCTTACTTATCTTTTTCTCATTAACCATGACTGAATTAAGACGTTTAGAATATAATTCATCTTTAACCATAAGAATAGAGACAAATGAAACGCCTAACCCAGCTTGAACACCACGTTTAATGGCCTCAATAGAATTAAGTTCAAGTTTTATTTTTAATTTACCGCTATCTATATTAAATTTTTTTAAAATATCGTCTACTAATTTCCTACCTACAAAATTAGGTTTTAAAGTAATAAAATCTAAATTATATAATTTTTCTTTAGTTATACTACAGACATTCTTCAATTCATGAGATTTGGGTAAAATTAAAACTATTTCTTCTTTGAAATAAGGTGTACTATACAATGAGTTATATAATTCCTTAGGTATTTCCTCCTCTTCAACAATTCCTATATCAACTTTACCATTAACAATATTCCAAGAAATACAATTAGTAGAATCAATTTCTAGCTTAATATGTGTATATGAATAACGCCTACAAAATAAATCAATGATTTTTGGTAATATATATGTTCCCACTATTTCATTAGAGCCAATAGTCAGACTAAGCCTCTTTAACTTTTTTAAATAAACGACAGCTTTATCAGCTTCTTCACATAATCTTAAAATTCTATCCGCGTAATCTAGTATTAATTCTCCCGTAAAAGTAAAATAAATTTGTTTTTTTCTTCGGTCCAAAATGGGAGAATCAATCTCATATTCTAATTTCTGGATTTGTAAACTAAGTGCTGGTTGTGACAGATATAATTTTTTAGCCGCTTGTTTTATTGTAGCTTCATTTTTTATTGCTTGAATAATTCTTAATTGCTCAAGGCTAAATGGGAAATATTTCATTTTACATTAATATACTCCGAATTTTTATAAAAATTTTATCCTAGATTATAGTTCTATTTCATTGAGAGATCAAACCATTAAATATAATATTAGTATTTGACATAATTCTTATCTGTAATAGACAATACTATCTAGAGTAAAGAGTATTTCTATTCTAGCTAGTATACTCTAAATTAGCCTTAACATCATATAAAGGTTACTAATTTTAGTAACCTTTACATTAAGTATTATTAGTTCTAAACGTAAAACCTTTTATAAGTAGAATAATAATATAATTATATTGGAGAAATAGTTCATTTTTCTATAGGGAGAATCTATTAAATTTTTTATTAGGGATATTAGTATGGATATACGTCTTATATTTGTTTTTTCTCCTGTGTTAGCAGCAGCATCTTGGGCATTATATAATATTGGTCGAGTAGCATTACAACAATTCAACAAAATAGCTTCACGCTAAAATTAATAATTACTAATAGGAAAAGTGAGTGAAATAAATAATTTTATCTCATCCCTTTTTCCTATTAGTAAAAAACTACAATTTATTTTTAAAAACTTATTAATTCTTTTTTAATATAATACTTTTTAGAAAGGATAATAGAAATGAAATTAACCTTCAGGTTTGTTTTTATTAGCACTTGACAAGATTAATAAAATCAAGGTATACATATATATAGTCAAATATAATAATTAGTAGTAGTAGTATTAATATATATATATATATATATATTAATAACAAATAAATTGTTACTTACTATGATTTGATTATGATCTGAAAATAAAACCAAAGAGGAGTATTACTCTAATGGCTGTACCTAAAAAAAGGCGCTCAAAAGCAAAGGGAAGAACTAGGTTATCAAATTGGAAGTCTAAAGGACGCACAACAGCTGATAAAGCTTTAAATCTAGCAAAGTCTATAGTTAAAAAACGTTCAACCTTTATATTCGACCCTAAAAAGAAAAAATTTGAAGAGAAGTCTAGTCAAGATGAAAATGATAAAGTTAAAATTGAACAAAATACAGAAAATAATATGACCGAACAATAATTTATTATTAAGGGTAAGAATAATTACTTTATTAGATTATAATTATTCTTCTCTTAAAAAAAAATTTTTTTTTATACGAACGTGGCGGAATTGGCAGACGCGCTAGATTTAGGTTCTAGTAAGGTTTCTTGTGAGAGTTCAAGTCTCTCCGTTCGTAAAAATTTA